ATCATTATCACAACTTTTCTTATTTACTCCTCTATATTTGATCTAAAAATACAAATTTTTATCAAACACAATAAAAAAAAAAAATTATAAAAATTAATTTTTATAATTTTTACGGAATAGAGGTGATTCGAACACCTAAGGGAATACCCGAATAATTAGCAATCATTTTAACTTTCCAATGTAAACTATTCCATTTATTTTATAATATTTTTAATTTAATAATTTAATCATTTAATCATTTAATCATTTAATCATTTAATAATTTAATAATTTAATAAAAAGGGGTTATTTATAATATTTTTGTTAATATACTTTTAAATTTGCATTTATTATTATTTTTATCTAATTTATGTTTAATTATAGATAATTTAATACTTTTTCAATATTCTTTTTTTTTAATTCTATTAATTAATGAGTTATTTTCATTATTACTTATTATAAATTTATTAAATATAATTAAGACATTTATCTTCTTAATAATTCATTTAATAAATGATTAAAATTAATAATTAATTTATAATACAAATAATTAATGTAAATAGATGGCATCTTTAATATAAGATATTACTAATAAAACAAATACATAAGCTTGAATTATAGATACAGCTACTTCTAATCCACATAATGCTAAAAAGAATGCAAAAGGAATTAAAGTGAATATAGCTATTATAAAACTACTATAAAACATTTGATATAAGAAAGTAGATAATATTTTTAATAAAGAATGACCAGCTACCATATTAGCAAATAATCTTATACCTAATGATAAAGCTCTAGCTAAATAAGATACAATTTCAATTAAAACTAATAATGGAACTAATGCTAAAGGAGTTCCAGATGGTACAAAATATGAGAAAAAATGTAATTTATGAAGATATAATCCCAGAATAGTTACACCTGTTAAAATAGTAAATGATAATCCAATAGTTACTATTACAGATGTCGTAATTGTATATGAATAAGGTATATTACCTATTAAATTACTTATTAATATAAAGAAAAATAATGAATAAATCAAAGGTAAATAAATTTCTTTACCTAATTGTTCTCTTACCATTGTATTAATAGTTGTAAATATACTTTCTATTGCTATACTTCATTTTGATGGTAAAATTTTATTTTCATTATTACTTATTATATGTAAACTTAATATTATAAATAAAATTAATATAGAATATAAACCTAAATTACTTAAAGTTATATTTATATAACCAAATATAGGCGCTATTACACTTATTAAACTACTTACTTCAAATTGTTCTAATGGGGAATTAATAATTATTATTAAATTTTGGCACATTTGTATTAAAAATAAATTTATCTAAAATTAGTACTAATTTTAATTATTGATTAATAACGATTGACAAATATTTAAATTATGTTTACATTAATCATAAATTAAATTTAAGTCAGATTTATGTTTTTATGAGATATGAATTTTATTTATAATATAATTTAACAAAAGTATAAAATTTTTATTTAAGAGATTTTTTGTTTTTGTCTTTTATTTTAATTAATTAATAATTTAAGATTTATCATTTTTATAACTAACTCCCCATGGTTTTTTAGTATAGTGGTCGTACAGCAACCCTTCAAGTAGTTAGCGCCAGTTCGATTCTGGTAAAGACCTTTTTTGTATTTTTATTTTAAATTTATAATAATTAATCTTTTATAGATTAAACAAAAAATCTCTTAAATAAAAATTTTATACTTTTGTTAAATTATATTATAAATAAAATTCATATCTCATAAAAACATAAATCTGACTTAAATTTAATAATTTAAATACATTAATTATTTATCAAAAAGTAAAATATGTTAAATCATAAAAACATAAATCTGACTTAAATTTAATAATTTAAATACATTAATTATTTATCAAAAAGTAAAATATGTTAAAATAATAAAAAACAAAAATGAAAATTTTATTTTTTATTTAAAAAAATTAAATAATAAATTAAATATTTCAAAAATTTAAACAAGTAATTATTAACAAAGACAGAGTGGGAATCGAACCTTTCTACTAACTAATGAGATTAGTGTGCAAACCATTACACTAAACTGTCTGAATATAATTTATTATTTAAATTATATTGTACACTATTGTTATAAATTAATACGAACAAAGAGACTTGAACTCTTAAGGAATTACTTCCACTCCTGCTTAAGAAGAGATTGTTTACCAATTTCAACATGTTCGCTATTTTATTATTCTTTTATATTTTTTAGGTCTGTTAGTAGATTTTATTATTCTTTTATATATTTTAGGTCTGTTAGTAGATTTTATTATTTTATTTTTTATTTAAATTTTCTTTCTTTATTATTAAATAATGAATTAAGTTAAATTTTATAATTATAATAAAATATAAGATATAAGATAATCTTATAAAATAATTAAAACTAAGGTGTTAATAGGAATCGAACCTATGAAAAAAAGTATTAACAGTACTCCGCAATAACCTCTCTGCCATAACACCTAAATATGATAGGCACGATTCGAACATGCTCTATGTCTCCTACCCAAAAGGAGCGACTTACCAATTTGTCATCTACCATTTTATTCATTTTATTAATTTTATTAATCTTATTAATTTTATTAAAATTATTCATTTTATTAATTTTATTAATTTTATAATTTTTGTTTTTATTATTGAGCAGTAAAGGAATCGAACCTTTTACGGCGCTAACCAATTCTTTTACAGAGAATCACCATTACCAATCAGATCACCTGCCCTTAATATTTTAAAGATTATATTTATTTTAGGATTTAAAATTTTTAATTCTGATTTCTAAATAATTTATTTAATAAATGATTATTATATTAAATTTATATTTAAAACTGAAAGCACCTGGACTTGAACCAGGACTTTCTCCTTAAAAGGGAGACACTCAACCACTCAAGTTCTGCTTCCTTAAATTTAGTAAATATAAATAATTTACTGAGTTGACCAGATTCGAACTGATATTATTCATTACCAAAAAATGATGTTTTTCCAAATTAAACTACAACTCATATTATTTTTATTTATAACTATTTTTGATATTATTTAATTTAATTTAATTTTGCCAAAAACTGGAATCGAACCAATATTAAAGTCTTACAAGGAATTCGTTTTACCAATTAAACTATTCCGGCTTAAAACATAATAAATTATTAAAACATAATAAATTCTTTAAACATTATTAATATATGATTTGCCCCGAGAGAGAATTGAACTCACATCTCTATATCTTCAGAATAGCGCTTTGACCACTAAGCAATCGAGGCTTATAATTATTCTTTTTTTATTTTTTAAATTGAAAAAAGTCGCTCGATTTTTCAATTTGAAACAGAAGGAGATTTTTCAAGTTTTTTTGTAAAAAATAATTTTATTAAAAATGATAAACCAGTTTTGAACGATTAATTTCTCTTTTTTTTGTATAATTTAGGACCTATTCCCTATTATCCTTTTAATTTAATCAAAGTAAAATTTAAATTTATTTATTTTTTTGTTTATTAAATTAATAATTTATGGAGAAAGATAGACTCGAACTATCATATTTGTAATGCAAATACAACTGATTACCAATTATCAGATTCCCCCTAATTTCTCTATTCTTTTAAATATATATATATATGTATACATATAAAAATATTTTAGAAATATTTTAAATCATTATTTAATTGAAAAAGTAAAAGTTCATTCTTATTTTTTTGTTTGTTTATAATATATAATTAAATTATAATAAAAATGGTGGGGGTAAATTTATTAATAAATATAGATAGATTAATTAAAATTTCTATTAGTTAAGAAATTTTATTTCTTAACTTTAGTTTGTGAAGTTTTAGCTATAGATATAGCTCCAGAACCAATTTCTAATATAAATCCTATAGTTAATACTACAAAGAAAATTAAAGCTATACTAAAACCAAAAGTACTTACTTTATATAAAGTAACAGCTATAGGGAATAATAATAAGATTTCTAAATCAAAAATTAAAAATAACATAGCAACTATATAAAATTGAATTTGGAAATCAGTTCTATTTTGTGTTCTAATAGCTGAATATCCACATTCATAGGCTGATATTTTATATTCATCAGGTCTATGAGCTGAAAATAGCAAATTTAAAATTAATAACACTAAAGCTAAAATAGGAACCAAAATAAATAACATTAATAAATTATTCATTAAAAATTAAATAAAGATAAAGAAAGTATTGTTGTACTATTTAAAAAAATTGATGGTTTAAGAACAAATAATAAAATAGATAATGTTAAAGTAGATATTATAAAACTGTTAGTACTACTTATTTCTATTTCTGATTTAATATTTAAATTATTAATTATTTTTAATTCTTTATCACTATATTCAGATGTATTTTCTTCTTTTGTAAATAATATTTTTATTATTTTTAAATAATAAGAAGCACTTATTATACTTACAATAATAGCTATTATAGACATAAAGTAATATCCATTTTGAATTGCTGAATATAATACAAACTGTTTAGAGAAGAATCCTATTAAAGGAGGTATTCCAGCCATACTAAATAAACAAATGGTTAAAGTTATTGACAATACAGGATTTAAGAAAAATTGACCTTTTAATTCTGAAATATAATTAATATCATTTTCAGTTCCTGTTTCATCTTCTACCATTATACTTTTTATTAAATCTCTAAATGAATTTTTTATTATATATCCAAATAATATTATAATTAAAAAAGTATTTAAATTTGTAATAGTATATTGTATTATATAAAATATTAAAGCTTCTATAGATTGTTCTGAATTAATAGCTAAAGCTAATAAAATAAATCCTACATGTGAAATAGTACTATAAGCTAATAATCTTTTTATTTTAGTTTGAGCTAAACCTAATATTGTTCCTATTAATAATGATAATAAAGAACTTATTAATAATAAATTCTTACTTCATAAATAATTATTATTAAAACTTAAAGTATGATTATTTATTATATTATTTAATGGATTTAATTCTAATATTATATTAATATTTTCTATTAAATTAATATGATTTTGAATTTCAAATAAAATTAACAAAATAGATATTTTAGGCATAATAGTTAATCATGTAGTTATAATTGTAGCACTATCTGCATATACATCTGGTGCTCAAGTATGTAAAGGTGCGGCTGCTATTTTAAATAATAATCCTATAAAAATTAATATTAAACCTAAACTAATACCTAATAATATATTATTATTATCAATTACTGATATCATACTATAAATAGAATCTAAATTAGTTAATCCTGTAAAAGAATAAATTAAACCACAACCTAATAATATTATACAAGAAGCTAAACTACCTAATAAAAAATATTTTAATCCTGCAGATATTGCTAATTCTGAATGTCTATATAATGATGATAAAATATATACTCCAAATGATTGTAATTCTAAACTTAAATATAAAGTTATTAAATTTGAAGAAGATATTAATAATAAAGAACCTAAAGTTGATATTAATACTATTATTGAATATTTTATTCTATAATTATTAATTGATAATATATTATGACCTTCTTCATTTAAATTTAAATTATTATCTATAAATTTATGATTTATTAAAGGTCAAGCTATAAGTATTACAGAACCTGTTAATACTATAACTATATCAAATAATTGTGTAAATAAAGTAATTTGAAATAAACCACTATATATTCCTATTCCTGATCCAATTGACTGAATATAAAAAGCATTTAAAGTTAATGCTCCGGTATAAAGTAATAATAGTGAAGAGATTCTTAAATATAAATTTGATGTTATATTTCTATTTATTGATGGTAGGGCTATGGCCACGATAAGTATCATGATACTAATAAACATCATTACTTTTATTTTTTTTTATATTAATTTTTTATATTTATATTGAGAGGATTATCATTTGGTCAATCATAATTAATTAAATTAAAATATATTTAACAAATTTGTTTTAATTATTTTTATTACATCCTATTGGATTTGAACCAATATACAATTGCTTCGAAGGCAAACGCTTTTCCAATTCAGCTAAAGATGTTACAGATTTTTTATCAAACTTTAGATTATTATTTAAATAAATAATATAAAAAGGATATAATATTCAACTAATTAAAACCTCCTCTTAAATAAATAAATTAAGATATTTTTTTAACCTCTTCTTAACTAATTTTTATTTTTAATAAATTTTTATATTTTTTATATAACTTATTTTGCTTATAATTTGGTTATAAAAGATATTTAAAAACCAAAATATTTATTTGTTTAATTTGATATATTTTTTTTTATGTACGAGTAAAGAGACTTGAACTCTTACGATTAAAAAATCATAAATTCCTAAGATTTACCCGGCTACCCAATTTCGGCACACTCGCAAATTAATAAGTATTTATATTAAATTTTATAAATAAAATATATATTAAATCTATCAATTTAAATAAAAATAAAAATAAAAATATTAATATTTAAGTATTATAAAAATTAAGAATATTTGATTAAACCACCAAATTTATTAATTATAAAGACATTATAATAAAAATAATTATAAATAAGAGATAGAGTAATCGAAACTCTGTCTGCATAGTGTAAATATGCTGTTAAACCACTCAACTAATCTCTTATTAATTAAAAAGGGGGTTAATTTTATTTATTTTCCAGCAGCACTTTCCAGTACGGCTACCTTGCTATGACTTTTGAGATGTTACTCAATTGAATTAATAAAAACTAATTAGTTTTAAATAGCCGTTATATTATTTTAAAAATAAATAACTATTTAAATTAAAAAAATAAATTAAATATTAACTATAAAAAATTATAATAATATTTTTATTTCCATCAATATAAGCTTCTTCCCAGCGACAGACAGTTAGTTCATCACGGATGCTATTTTCACCGTTGCGCTTATTATCAACGATTACTCGAAATTCCTTCTTCATGTTCCCGAATTGCAGAGAACAATCCGTCTATATTTAACTTTTTTTAATGATTAGCTCTTCCTACTTTCCAAATTTAATTAATTTAAAAATTAAAAATAAATGCATTATTTAATCTTTCGATAATTTATTTTACATAAAATATAATATTATCTTTAATAAAAAATAAATATATAATGCATTTTAAGAAAAAGTTTTGCATCACTTTGTAAAAGTTTTTGTGGCACGTCTATAGCCCAGTTCATAAGGGCCATAAAGACTTGTCTTAGCCCCAAATGAAACTTTATAAGAATCATAAATTGTTAAGTATGTAATAAATTAAAATTTTTTAATTAACAATAGGGATTTCGTCCGTTAATGGAATTAACCTCAGTTCTCACGATACGGACTGAAGACAGCCATGCAACACCTGTATTAAATGTTTTAATTTACTTTTTAAAATATTCTAATATTTTAAATTTAAAACATTCCTTTATATATATAAGTTTTTATTCAAGAACTGGTAAGGTTTTACGCGGATTATCGTATTAAATAACATGCTTCACTTCGTTTGCTCCGAAACCGACTAATTTTTTTGTTTTCAACTTTGCAGTTGTACTCACAAGGCGGAATGGTTATCGTGTTAACATTGCCATTAATAATTTATATTAATAACTACCATTCATCGTTGACAGAGAGGGGTATTTGGGTATCTAATCCTATTTCCTTTCCTCACCTTCGTTTCTGAGCGTCAATCATTAATGGAAAAAAGCTTTCGCCTTTAATATTCTACTTAGTATCTAAGGATATCAGACCTACTCTAAGCATTATTTCATATATCCTCTATTTGATTCTAGCTTTTATTCTTTACTTATTTTTGTTTTTTTTTATATTTAATAATTAAATTTTAAAGCCGCCTACAAACCCTTTACGCCTGATTAAGACGATTAACGTTTGTGTCTCAGGCCTTACCGAGTCTTCTGGCACCTGTTTTAGACGACACTAATAATAAGGTAATATCATTATTTTCCCTTATGTTATCAATTATTTTTATTGATTTCAGTTAGCTAGTTCACTCTTTCGAGCATTGACTAATATTCTTGACTGCTGGTAGTATTACACTACTTGGGAGATTTCATTCCCAATGTGGCCATCTGTTCTCTCAAACATAGCTATTGATCGTCGGCTTGGTAGGCATTTACCCTACCAACTACCTAATCAAAGTAAATAGTATTTTATAACAGAATAATTCCTTTAATATTTTTTATTATATTTATTTCCTATTTATGGAAATTATAAAGTAACTTATTTACGATCCTCACCTTTACACCTTATTACCTTAAAAATTTTTCGGTAACAATGATTTGCATGTCTTAAACTACTGAACAACGTTCAATCGGAACCAAAATTAAATTCTTATGATTTTTAAACAATAATTTTATTTATTGTTGTATTTTATATGCTTTTGCAATTTTTTATATCTCTTTTAATTATTTATTTTGTTTTAAAACTATCGTTTATTTTATTTTTATTGTCCATTATTACAAAAGGGGGTGAGAGAATAAAATTAATTTAATATATTATTATTATTATAAAAACTTTAAATATATTTTTAATTTATAATATTTAATTAAAAAAATATATTTTTATATATTTTCAAAAAATAATAATTTATATTTAATAAGGTGATATATCAAATGCTATTAAAATACTAGGTATGAAAATAATAAAAGCTACACAAACAGGTAATAAATTTAATCAACATAATTCAATTAAAGCATCATATCTCATTCTAGGTAAAGTAGCTCTAAATCATACAAACATAAAACAGAATAAACATGTTTTTAATCCCAATATGATAGATTGTAAGTTAATTAAAGAATCATTAATAATTAATTCAGGCATATGATATCCTCCTAAAAATAAAATAGAAGTAATACAACTAAATAAAACTATTGAAGCATATTCAGCTAAGAAAAAGAAAACAAAAGGTACACTAGAATGTTCAGTAAAGAAACCAGCTACTAATTCAGATTCCAACATTAACTTGATTCAGAAAATAAATATCTCAAATCTAATATTAATATAATGTATTAAATAATTTAATTTTATTTTATTTTTATTTTTATTTTATTTTATTTAATTATTTACTTGTGTTTTAATTTATAAAAATAATTTAATTAATTTTTCTAATATAAATTTACCTTTAAAAAGTTTACCTGATTTAATGTATCTAAAAATAGTTTTTATATACACTAAATTTATTTGCTAATTCAATTTGATTAGAGTATTTTTCAATTATATTATTATTTTCATCATATAAACCTAAAAGTTTAATACTCTTTTTAATTGACATTAATTTTTTTTTATATTCGCTATGAGTTTTACCAAACATAGGATTTAATTTACCAGGTTTACTTCTTAAACTTAAAGTTATTTATTATGAGTTTTACTAAACATAAGATGATTAATCTTATTTACAAATCTTGATTTATCTTGATTTAATTTTTTCTATTGCTTGTTTTTTTTCTTATATCCTAACATTGAACTAGCCTCTTTTTTCAAATTAAATAAAGAAGAGAAAGGAAAAGCAGATATTACAATAGTTTCAATATCTGTTAACAATATAGCAGAATCTTTATGAAAATAATATATTATTATATTAAAACTTTTTAACCATATTTTTTTTATAGATCTTTATAATCTTAAGTTAGAACCTCTACCTTTAATATGGTCCATTATTCTAGAATATAAATTTAAGCTAGAACCAATATATTGTTTAGAAGATTTAAAGTGTATTATACCATAAACCCACCTAAATTACTTAAATCTTTTTTTAATTAATTAGTATTAGAAAAATCATTATAAAAATTTTAAAGGTTTAATAGGTTAAGTATTAAAACACTAAACATAAAAAATAGAAAACAGATTATCGCATTGAAATTTATACAAAAAAATTGGTAAATTAAACACAGTAAAATAAATAAAATAAATAATTTCAATATTATATTTTATCCATTATCTTTCAATAATAGTTGGACTATATCATATTTCATTTAGTTATTAGAAATTATCGCGTATAGTCTCTGAGGATCCTACTTAAAATTTATTACTTTATTAAAAATATATAATTTTGTTGGTTTCCTGCTGATTGTCCATTGTAATATCTTTAAGATTTTTACTATCTATTTTATAATTATTTAAAATAGATGAGTACTTAAAGCTTTAGGGTGTTCCAGCATACAGCGATATTTATAGAGGCCAAATCAATTAGTATTAGTTTTTAGCCTCTTGTAAATCAAAAGGTGTACGAGATGTTTCAGCTAATATAGAAATAAAATAAAATATAAATACTGGAAATAACGGTATTATATATCAAATAGCTTGTTGATTTTCAATTATAGTTGTAAAATTAAATGATCCTGTTAATATTATTATAATTAATATAGCTGAACTTAAAATTAATTCATAACTAATCATAGCAGCAGTACTTCTTAAAGAACCTAAAAAAGCATAAGTAGAATTTGCTGATCAACCTGCAAATAATATTCCATATACTCCTAAAGATGATAAAGCTACAGTATATAATATCCCTAATGTAAAATCAAATAAACTTAAACCTGGTCCAAAAGGAATTATTCCTCAGCCTAATAAACTAAATATTAAAGAAAAAACAGGTGCTAAATAAAATAATATTTTATTAGATTGAGAAGGTATAACTGTTTCTTTAACTATTAATTTAAGAGCATCACTAAAAGGTTGTAATAAACCATAATATCCTGTAGTATTAGGACCAACTCTTCTTTGATGAGCTGCTAATTGTTTTCTTTCTATTATTGTCATAAAAGCTACAGATAATAATATAGGTAATATCACTAATAATACATCTAATAAATTTATTATTATATTTAACAGAGTTAAAATTAAATTATTTGTATGCATAGATAAAGATATTTATTATCTTTATTTATATCTATATTTTTAATTGATTAAATTTTTAATTTATACTTTAGTCTTTAAATTTTAATTATCTTATTTAAATTTAAATTTATTAAAGAATAATTTAAATTTATAAAATTTTAATATAATCTTATATTACATTTGCATAAAATTGAAATAGATATAAATATTGATTTATAGTTAATTAAAATTAACAACATAACTTTATAAATAATTAAAATTCTTTTATTAATAATTTAAATTTTTATAAGTAAAATAATTTAATTAAATTTAATTAGATATAAATTTGCTAAATAAATGTAATAAAAAACATATATATAGATATATAAAGTAAAAGATACTATAACAATAATTTATTTTTATATTTTTATATTAACAACCTAATTAATAGGTTCTAAATGATTTGTACAAACATTATTTGTAAATTCATTATCTAAATAATTATTATGAAAAATATTAAACTATTCTATTTAACTTTAAGATAAATAATTTTTTAATAGTTTAATATTTTCTTATTCTCTTTTGGATTCGAACCAAAATTAACACTTTAGAAGAATGCAGTTCTACCATTGAACTAAGAGAATTGATAATATATAAAATTTAATAATATAAATTTAATAAAATTAATAGATTTCTTTTAATTATAAAAATTTAATATTAATATTTAAATTAAATAAAAATTTTATGATTATAGAGTTAAGAGGGAATTGAACCCTAATATTTATAGATTTTGCAGATCTATTACAGAAACCATCTGTAAACTTAACTCTAATTTATTTAAAAAGGAACAAATTAAACATAATTATGTCAAATTAGATAAAAAAGGGGGGTAAATAAATAAAAATTGAATAAATAAGATAAATTTATTTTTTATTTAATGATATAAAAATAGGTGCTATCATAGATAATAATAAAATAATACTACATATTATTAATAATATAGCAGCATAAGTGTAAATTAATTGTCCTATAGCTTCTATTTGACTAAATGAAATAAATGTAATATCTGCATTATTAGATTGATAAGTAGTATTAATATTAGTAACAAAATTTAAATTATTATTATTTCAAATAAATAAATTAAAATTAGTAATAGTATCAAAAATTAAATTTAAACCAGATACATTATTAAAACTAAATGGTAAAATGTTAAACATTTCAAACAAAAATAATGAACCTACTACAAAAACTAAAGGTAAATTTTTAGTATATTGTTTACCTGTATCTATAATATCTGTTAATGAAATATTAATCATCATAATAACAAATAAAAATAATACAGTTATAGCACCTACATACACAATAATATATGATAAACCAAGAAATCCTATCCCAGATAAAATTAAATATCCTGCTGCATTTACAAATACAGAAATTAAATATACTACTGATATCACAGGATTTTGAGAAGTTATAACTAATACACTTGATATTATGGTTGTAAAACTTAATATATTTATTAATAAGAATTTCATTTTAACTTTAATTTTAGCCTTTTAATAAAAGTTAGAAAATTTTTTAATTTTCGATCTAAATATTTTTTTTAAATTTAATATTTTAACGATTAAGGCTGTAAACATTATATTTTATAAAATGATTTAAATTAAAATCTATACAAATTTCAATGTAGGTTATACCAAAAAATATTATATTCTAAAACTTATAATGTTAAAGTTTAAAGAATATTTTTAAAACTTATATTATTATAATATTTTATAATAATTATTTTATTATTAATATTAATAATATTAATAATAAAAACAAAAATAAAATTAATAAAATTAATAAAATTAATAAAATTAATAAAATTAATAAAATGAATAAAGTCGTAAAATTTACGAAAACAGAATATTTAATATACTCTTTTAAAAACTTAAAATTTACCTCTCTTAAAAATAATTAGAAATCGAGGTCTATAATTTTTTATTTGCTAGAGTCAGAAGGAATCGAACCTTGGTAAGAATACCGTGAACATTCTTAAATCAAACCAATGAATTTCAAACCCCTTTTGAGAAAACAAAAACAAAAAACAAACAAAAAACAAACAAAAAACAAAAAGTTAAAAAATTTTGTGTGAAAAGAGATTTTCATCGCGAAAGTAACAAAATACAAAAAAACCACGTGATAGTTAAGAAATTTTTGTGTACAAAAAAACCAGATGGTCTAAAATGTACTAATTTTTATGAAGTTGAATCAAAATTTTAAAATTTCTAGTTATAAAGAATTACTATTGTGATTTTTTGTAGTCTTATAAAAAATATTATTTTGAAAATAATAAACAAATTTTAATGACTAGAGAAATAAAATCAAAATTTATAAAAAAATTAGACAAATCTAAAAATTTAATTAATAAATTTATTACATTAGATATTGAAACATTTGTAAAAGATAATGTTTTAATTCCTTACTGTATTTCTATTTATGATGGAAAAAAAAGTTATTCATTTGGTTTATGAGATTATGAAACTCATGAAATGATGATTATCGATTGTTTAAAATCAATTATGATTAGGAAATACAATAGATACAATATTTACATTCATAATATGGCTAAATTCGATATAATATTTTTATTAAAATATTTAGTTAAATTAGGAGAAGTAAAACCAATTATACATAATGGTAGATTAATTTCAGTTAATTTTACTTTTGGAGAAAATCTTGAATATGGATTTCAATTTAAAGATAGTTATTTAATATTATTAGCATCTTTAGATAAATTAACTAAAGGATTTGGTGTTAAAACTGTAAAATCAATTTTCCCTCATTTCTTTATAAATGAAACTAATTTAGATTATATAGGAGAAGTTCCAGATATTAAATTTTTTAATAAAATAAATCCATCAGATTATAATAATTATAAAAAATCGTTTAATAATAATTGAAACTTAAAATATGAAGTTGTAAAATATTGTGAAATCGATTGTATTAGTTTGTATCAAGTTATTACAAAATTTTCAAATCTTATTTTTTCATTATTTAGTAAAAATATAGATAATTATCCTACACTACCATCATTAGCTTTCGCAATATTTAGATCTAATTTTATGGATGAAAATTCTATTCCACAAATAAGTGGTCAAATTAGTAAAAATATTAGAAAAGGTTACACAGGAGGAGCAGTTGATGTCTATATACCAGAAAATCCTAATGGTGTTAAATTGTATGGATACGATGTTAATGCTTTATATCCATCTCAAATGCAAAAATGAGATATGCCTGTTGGTAATGTTACATATTTTAATGGTGATATTACAAAAATTGATGTTAATGCATTTGGTTTCTTTTATTGTAGAATAGAAACTCCAAACGATATTAAACATCCAATTATACAAACACATGTTAAAATTAATAACACGACAAGAACAGTAGCTCCTATTGGTATTTGAGAAGATATGATTTTTTCAGAAGAACTAAATAATGCTAAAAAATATGGATATAAATTTTAAATACTGTGAGGATATAAATTTGAAAAGAAAAATGTTTTCAAATCTTATGTTGATACATTACATAATTTAAGAAAACAATATCCTAAATCACATCCTTTAAATTATATTGCTAAAATATTACTAAACAGTTTATATGGAAGATTTGGTATGGATGATCTTTTTTCAGAAAATTTTATTATTCATAAAGATTATATTACAGATTTTGAAAATAAATTCTTCGAACTTATTTCTAATAAAACAGAATTAGGTGATTACAATTTAATAGAATTAAAAAAATCAGAATCCATAATTGAATCTAAAGAAAGTCATGATGTACATGTAGGTATAGCAGCTGCTATTACAGCATATTCAAGAGTTCACATGACCCAATTTAAAAATAATCCTGATTTTAATTTATATTATAGTGATACTGATAGTATTTTTATTGATAAACCTTTACATGATCATATGGTTGATAGTAAAGTATTAGGAAAAATGAAATTAGAATATATTCTTGATAAAGCTATTTTTCTTTCACCTAAAGTTTATTATTTGGAAACAGAGGATGGTAAAGTAATTTATAAAGCTAAAGGTTTAAAACATGAAGTAGAGTTAACTAAGGATAATTTTAAAAATTTATTATTTAAAGGAGCAACATTAGAAAAATTTCAAACAAAATGATTTAAAAATTTATCTGAAGGTCATATCAATATCTTAGAACAAATTTATACATTAAAATTAACTGAAAATAAAAGAAAATTAATCTATAAAAATAATAAGTTTATTGGAACTACACCTTATAAAATTGATAAAAATAAAACCATTAATAACTCCGTGTTAGATTAAACAAAAACAAAAACAAAAACAAAAAAGTCTAATTTATTTATCTAATTTATTCGGAATTAAAAGAAGATTTTTATTTTCTAGTTTATTAGCTTTATCACTAAATACAATTCCTGAAGAAGAAATAGAGTATGTATTTGACGCATCATCTGAAGAAAAAGAAAATGACTCTTTTTCAATATTATCTAATATTTCTCGAGATGAAGAAAGTTTCTTAATTTCAAAAAAATCTAAAATTGATTTAAGATTGGATCTAATTTCAGAAGATAATTCTCCTAAAGAAAATGATCCGATTGAAACAAAAAATATAGAAGTTCAAACTAAAGATATAGGAGTTCAAATTGAAAACTCAGAAATTGAAAATTCAATTGAAGTAATAGAAAAAGGATTAAAAGTAAAACCAAACATGCATATAGATTTAACTAATATTTCTTATGAAATAAATAATAATGAAATAACATCCAATTCTATTTTGGATTCTCTTCCAGAGAATTTCGATCCATTATTAATAGAAAACTATATTCCATTCCCTGATTGAGGATTATTAACTGATTTAGGGTATGCTGCATCTTTGGGAGCATTTTAATGAATTTCAATTATTAAGATTTCATCAAGGTAGGGTGGTAAGTGGGATGATATTTTATTAAGTTTATTAGGTTAGAAACCCTTCCGCAATTGATTGAAAACTTTTGTACATGATCGGTTTCTAGAAACGATTAAGAAATCTAAGTTAATCTTATAAAAGATGATAAACCTTGCACAACTTATATTAATTCTTAAACTATCTTAATTAATAGGGAATTATACATAGATTTAATATAATGTTATTATTATAAGTCTCCTTATTAGACTATCAAAAATTAAACAGTACAACATTACTTATTTTATTATTAAACAACGGAATGACTTTATTTAATTGTATCACAAATGATAATATATCCATTGTTGTGATGGCTATAGGTGTTACATGTCACTTCGGAATATTTTTATGAAGTTATACATGACATGGTAAAGAATACACAGACGCTAGTACACAAACAGATACTTGAGAAAATTACTCTGATAGACCTAGTCAAATTATTTCAGATGTAACTTCTATAGATACTCAAACACCTAGATTCTCTCCAGTTGAATATACATCAACTGGTTCACAAATAGAATCAAGTTTAATGGAAGCAGGAACTCAAACTGTAACCGAAGGTGCAAGTACAGCAACTACTGTATTACCTATTCCTAATGTAGAAGTATTACCTATTCCACCAATTAATGTTAGAGCTAATAATTGATAATTAATCAATCAATTAATAGTTAATAGACCTATGAATGCAGATCAATTATTTCAAATAGAAACTGCAGAAAAAATATCTGCTTGACTTGAACTAATGAACAATTTTACTTAACTTATTTTACCCCCTTTTCATTATAAATATTATTAATTAAATAAAAAGATAATGAATTTATTTTAAATCAGGTTTGATCTAAATTTATAGATTTAGATAGGTACTAGTGATTTTATACCCTTTTTGTAATTTATTTATTATTTTATATAATTTGTAAATTGAACAATTTTAAACATCAAGTCTTTTTTATAAATTAGTAATGCTAAACTAAATAATTCACAGTTACTTACATTTGCATCCTATTAAGAAATGTTCTTTTTCTTATAAAATTAAATATTATTTCATTTCTTAGATTATATTATGGATTAATATAATAAAAAGAGATATTATAAAAAAATAATAGAAATAAATTTAAGATAGTATCTAGGGGTTAGTTTCTTGCTTTATATACATTCAGCGCTTATCTAATATGTTTGTGGCTACCCAACTATGCTTAATTAATTAAATTTTAATTAATTTTAACAATTGGTGCACTAGAGAAACACAGCCTATTGATCCTTTCGTACTAGAAGGTCTTCCCCTTTTTACTATTTATTTCTTCAGAAGATAGGGACCATACTGACTCACGTCGTATTAAACCCAACTCGCGTACCCTTTTAATCGGCGAACAGCCGAACCCTTCCAAGCTTCTTCACCCGGAGGATAGGATGAGTCGACATCGAGGTGCCAAACAGCCGGAACAATGTGTACTCTTACCGGCTATCAGCCTGTTATCCCTAGCGTAACTTTTATCGATTGATCCCCGTCTATTCCATTTTATAGCGAGGGGTCATTATGCCCTACTTACATATCTGTTTGACTTCTAAGTCTTTCAGTTAGGTATGCTTTCCGCCATTATACTCTTCAAAATTTTTCACTAATTTATTGATTTCCATTCAATTTCTAGCTATACCTTATTATAATAAAACAAATTTATTAAGTTTTATTTTTAAATTAATTCTTATTTATATTAGAGAATTTATATTTTTTGTCTGTATATTAAAATAAATAATTATAATATTATAAATTTATTAAAATCTTTGGATGTACTTTGCTACTTTTTTAAAGACGACCGCCCCAGTCAAACTACCAATTAGTCATTTATCCCTTAAATTTCAATTTATAAGGTAAACAAAAATTTAATCCTAATTTTAAGGATTTCCAAATTTTGTCTATCGACATTCCTAATTACTATTAATAGAATTTAAATCATTATAATAACTAACTATAGTAAAGCTGCATAGGGTCTTCCCGTCCCTCTGAAGATAGCGAGCATCTGCACTCGCAATTCAATTTCACTGAGCAAGTTGTAGAGACAGTGAGACCATCGTTACATTATTGATACTAGACCACATTTAATGGCCAATTTATTTTGCTACCTTAGGATCCTCATAGTTAAGACCGCTATTAACCAGACTTTCAATTAGTAACTTTAAAATTACCTCTCTTATATTAATGGCATTGAGCAAATTTCATTCAGAATACTATTATCTTAATCATTGCTCTGAATTGTGTTTTTAGTAAACAGTCGTGGCCTCCGATTTTATTATTCCATATAAAGAATTAAATTATGGTAAATTTAAATTTTATATGGTTTCTCTTATTGTCAAACTTATGAGAACAATTTGCCGAGTTCCTTAACAACTTTTAGCTCTTCGCCTTAGTATACTCTACTTACAAACCTGTGTCGGTTTAGGGTACGGTAGTTAATAATTTAAATTTTATAATAAATTATATATATTTAATTTTCCTGATCTATTATAATTTACCTTATAGATTTTCAATATATTACTCATCAGTCAAAACTTTGGTTCTGAACCTTAGAGGCCGCATTAACATAAGGTGGTTTAACCTTTCCTTATAACCCTTTTGTATTCGGCGAGAAGTATTATAACTTCTTTACGTTACTCATGTCAGCATTATCTCTTCAGTTATTTTCAAACAATGAAACACTGTTTATCATCAATTATACTGAATGTTCTACTACCTAATTTATAAACATAATTTTATTTATATTTATAATTAACAGGATATCGGTTGATTATTTAAGACCCGTTAAATTTATGGCGCAATAGTCTAAGGGCTGCTACGTTGTTACAACGGTCATTAAAAGATAGCGACTACCAGGCTCACTTTACAGCTGCATTCAATCTATTACTTCCTTTAATTTCACTTAATAATCATTTGGGACCTTGATCCATGTTCTCGGCTGTTTCCGTCTTGACTATTCAACTTATCATGAATAGTCTGAATATCTATTATCAATTTATGTTATTCCGAGTTTTATTTCCATTGGTAAGATTTTCGAGATCCCCTCAACCTAAACTTTTAATAATATATTATTATTATTAGTTGGGAATTACCGTGCTGTACCTCCATAAATTTTGTCATAGATGTCATACTTAAATATGTTTCGTAGAAAACCAGCTATCACCAGTTCAGATTGGCATTTCACCACTTTCCAAAACTCTTCGGAGAATTTTGCAACATTCAACCGTTCGATCCATTATAATCTGGTTTTGGAAAGATCAACTGGCTTCGGGTCTAATAATAGTAACTATCCCATAATTTTATTTTGTAAATAAATCACTTATTTCTTAATTAATATTTATTTATAAGGAATTTATTCTATTTCTTTTTATTAAAAAAAATATTTTAAAAATTTTTAAATTTTTTGTATACAAAAATTTAGTCGCTTTCGCTAAGGCTAATTAACCTTGCTACTATTATTAACTTACTGACCCATTATGCAAAAGGTACGTTGTCATTTTATATTTTAAAACTTCAACTGCTTATAGAATTACTAATTCAAGACTATTTCATTTCGTTATACAACGAACTATTTCAACTTTTCCTTTACAGTACTTTTCACTATCGCTAAATTTATTTTACTTAGCCTTAGAGGATGGTTCCCCTATATTCCAACAAGTTTTCTCTCATTGTACTTATTTTTTAAAAATTTTTATATTTTACAGGACTGAATACCTTCTTTGGTAATTATTTTATATATTTTTTTTTTAATAATTATTATAAATAATAATTAAATTATAATTAATGATATTCCAACTTCATTCTTTATAATTAATATTTTATAATTTCAAATATTATATTTTTAGGCTAATCCAATTTCACTCACCATTACTTTTGGAGTCTCGGTTGATTTCCTTTCCTTTCCTTAATACAATGTTTTGCTTCAGGAAGTATTAATATTTAAGGTTTCCCTTAGGATCGCCATTATTTGCTTACTTTTAATATAAATATTAATAAGTTTGTGGCTTTTGGTTTATTACCTCCTTTTTAATAAATTTGCTAGTTATCCTTAATAATTCCTTTAAATTACTTTGATGTTTGTTCTAAATTGTCATCTATTCTTTTAATGTATTTTATTAATTTAAAACTATCCATATTATTATTAATAAATTTTAAACAAATAAACTAAAACACAAAATTAATGTACAAAATTACAAATAATAAAATTTAATATATTTTATAAAGTTAAAGTTAAAATAATAATAATAATACATTTAAATAGCTGAAAAAAGGAATTGAACCTTTGTTTTACCATCATGAATAGTAAGTTTTAACCATTTAAACTATTTCAGCTTAATTAATTTAATTAAACAATTTATTTTATTTATATTTATAATTTAAATAAAAATGAGTTAGAAGGAAAATATATTTACAAGACTAATTAAGTTTACATATTTTATAGAAGAATAAATATGTTAATTAAAAATTTTTTAATTTTTAATTTTGTACTGATATAATCTAAATATTAATAAGTCTAAGTATAAGAATTAAAGATTTCACATTTAAAAAATAAAACTAATTTAGTATTAAATTAACTTATTAATAGTTAATAAATATTTATGGTAATTTAAATTACAAAAGTATTTGATATAATTATATTTATTCTTTAAATGAATATTTTTCTCTTTTTTTATCTACAGATTATTCTATCTTTATTAATATACAATTTTATTTATTAAATAAACTTATTTATTTTTTTTTTATTTAAGTTATTTATAGACCTAGAACTTTAACTTAAAATCTAATATAATTTTTATATTAAATTTTACAGATTTAAATATCTTAACTCATTCTTAATTTAAATCATTATATTTTTTTTAAATTAAATTTATTAATTAAACTAATTAAGGGTAAAATCAGAGATTTGAACTCTGAACAGCATCGCCACAAGATGTTATTTTGCCAATTAAACTAATTCTACCTTATTTATTTTTATTTTTTTTTTAATTGATTTAGTTTAATATAAATTATATTCAATTAATATAAATTATTAATAAATGTAAGGTAGTTAAATTATTATTTGTATAATTTTTTAAATAAATATCATAAATTAAAAATTTTTAATAATAATTATTTAAATTTTATAAAATTTATTTATGTATTCTTTTATAGTATTAATTTAATAAATATAAATAATAAAATAAAAGGGGGTAAATAAAACAAAATTAATAAAATAAAAATTAGTCTTTATGATAATAAAATTTATCTAAAAAATATTAATGATAAATAATAAAATTAATAAATAATATTTATTATTTATCTGTAGCTAAATCCATTAAAGTATTTTCTGCCATACCAATTATAGGAACAATTATTAAGAATCAAGAAAAATAAAATGCAGTAGCAAATTGTCCTACTTCTACAAAAGGACTTTCAGGATGTTGAGATCCAATTCACATTAATATTACAAAATTTACAATAAAGAATCATAAAGCTAATTTCATAGCTGGTCTAAATTGACTACCTCTAATTCTAGATAAATCAGTTAAAGGTAATATTAATAAAATTAATAATGAACCAAACATAGCTATAACTCCTAATAATTTATTAGGTATAGATCTTAATATAGCATAAAATGGTAATAGATCAAATAATATATATTATTTAGGATTTATTTTGTAAAGCATATCTTTATGCATATACTGAAATATATGGTTTCTTACTGATATAATACTTTCTTCTCAAATATAAATTCTATAGCCTTTTTTATGGTTATGAATAGAGCATTTTACAAGAAAGTCAGGTTTAAATAAATTTTCTAAAGTATTTTTTAATAAAATTACTTCTTCATATGAAAAATTATATGTACTTAAATGTAAACCTTTATTTTTAAGAGAACCATCATCCATAATTCAATAAGCTAGTCCTCTAGGAGTTAATAATTGGTTTATATTCAAAGGTACAATTTTTTTATTTTGTATATTATAAAATAAATTTCTATAATAAGTAAAACAAGGTAAAGTTAATGTAGCAAAATAAATTGAACTATAAGTATTTTTAGTTCTTTTATCTACGAAAGATCTTGATTTAGCTTTAAATTCTTTAGATACAAAAGGTTTAAATAAATCAAATATGTGATAAAAATAATTTAAATGATGTTCTCTTAAACTACTTTGACCATAAATAAATCTACTATTACCGAATCTACATTGTAAATGACCATCTCCTAATAATAAACCAATTAGTATTTCATTTAATGGACTATTAATACTGAATTTTGATCTTTCGCCTTTAGTTAATCTTTTGTTAACAGAAGTCGTGTAATTTTTTTTACATATTAAACTTACAGAAGTTATCAGATCAAATTTTATATAAATATATATATCCATAGATTTTCAAAAATGGCTGGACTATATCTTCATCCTTTAATTAAAAATATAAAGGAGCTTCACGTGTAGTCTCTGAGGATCCTACTTAAAATTACAAATATTTTTTTATACTTATTGTTTAATTGTTAAATAAAATTAAAAATAACGATAAAGGGTAATGTAAAAAAACAAATAATTTATACTTTTGTCTTGTTTACTCTTTTATTCAATTGGGAATTTTAAAGAAAAGGGGGTAATATTAATAAAATTTTAATTTATTAAAAATTATAATAGAAAATTTATAATAAAGAATAAGTTATGAATTCAAGTTGTAGATTACAATAGTTCTATAATAGTAAGTAATAAGTCATTAATTCAATTTGTAGCTAAATCTCTTTCTGAAAATAAACATATTAATTCCATCATTTCTTCTTCAGTAACTGAATGTTCAGCCATTTCTTTACCAAATAGGCTACAGAACTCAAATAATTTTAATTCCTCAATAGGACATACATTAAAATCTACATCAGGCATGATAAATTTAACATTTTTAAACTTACTTTCAAAATATGGCATGTGATAAAAATCTGTAATTTTTAATATTTCATCAAAATCAGCTGAATTAGCTTTATCAGAATCAGAAACAGATTCTGTTTCTGTATCACTGTCAGTTAAAGAATCTTCTATGTTTGAATTAGGTACCATATTTTCATTATTAATAGTTTCTATCTCTTGGTTTGTTAAAACTTCTCTATTTTTAGGAAGATTCTCTATATTATTCCTTATAATTAAGTAATATACTGAATAACTTATGATTATCCCACATTCAATTACAAGTAAAAAACCTAATAAATCATTATTTGATATTAAAATTTCAACCACTGTTTAATGTTTAATCGCTTCTATTTTATAGTGTCTAAAATATATTATAAATATAATAATATATTCTTTTATTATATTCACTTTTGTATTATTTTTTTTTTTATTTGTAATTTTGTTGGTTTCCTGCTGATTGTCCATTGTAATATCTTTAAGATTTTTACTATCATAACTATGATGAGTACTTAAAGCTTTAGGAGTTTCCAGCATATAGTAAAGTATATTTTTCATAAGATTACTCTTAAGCATGACATCTAAAATATCATTCAGGAACTATAGAAGGAGGTGTACTCATAGGATTAGCTGGAATATAATTATCACTATGTCCTAATAAATTAGGATAGAAGAAAACTATAACAGATAAAGCTAATAAAAATGCAAAGATAGTTACAAGATCTTTAAATGTAAAATAAGGATGCATTGCATATCTATCTCCATTTGAAGATATACCATTAGGATTATTTGACCCATGTGTGTGAAGAGCCATTAAATGAGCTATTATTAAAGCAGCTAATAAAAATGGTAATAAGAAATGAAGAGAAAAAAATCTATTAAGTGTAGCATTGCTTACACTAAATCCTCCTCAAATTAATTCTACTAAATCTTGTCCAAAAAATGGTACTGCGGATAATAAATTAGTAATTACTGTTGCCAAATCTTTAATTTACTTATTTTAGCTTAAGCTTATATGTTTAAAACAAGAAAATCATGTACATTATAATTATTTAAACAAAATAATTGTATTATAAATTTTAAGGGTTATGTAAACTTAACATACAGAGATTAATAAACAAAAAAAATGTGGTTTTTATACTCTTTTATTATGTATACTCTTTTATAAAATTAATAATATTATTAATTTGAATAATATTAATAAAATGAATAAAATGAATAAAATGAATAAAATGAAAAAAATTACACCAAAAAAGGGGGTAAATAAATTAAAATAAGGGATAATCAAATAATTAAGATTTTAACTATAGATGATAATAAGACATTATAGTAAGAATAAAATGATTAATAGTTGGATCAAATAAACTTCATGAGGGAATTAATTCAATTATAAGTCTTAACTCTGTTTGACTTATACCAAAATGAATAATATCTTGACTATAAAGGATATTTATTTCATCAAGTTTAAATTCTTGAAGTATACCGGCAGGAGTATTAATAGGAAAATCATGTAAAATTCTTACACTCTCTCTTCATAGTTCTACAGTTTCACTATTTAATATAGTTCTACTATCTAATGAAGTATATGAAGTAGCATGATTAATTACATCCAAATTAGAAGGTAAAGTTCCTTCACTTATATGTGATAAAACTTCATCTGAAGGTCTAGTTCCTTCACTTATATGTGATAAAACTTCATCTGAAGGTCTAGTTCTTTCACTTATATGTGATAAAACTTCATCTGAAGGTCTAGTTACACTTCTATGTGATCACACTGAATGTTGAGTCTGAGTCATAATTTCTTCATACATATCTAATTCTACTAAATTATCAAATATCTCTTCAGAAACATTTGTTTCTGATGAACTTGAATTAACTAAAGTTGAGGAAGATGATTCTGATGAAATTAAAGTTTGAGAAGAACTTGATTCTGATGAAGTTAATCTCAAAGGACTGGATCCTATTAATAATGTAAGAGCTAATACATCTTTTTCTGAACTATTTCTATTTGTTATAACAGATAAATTTTCAGATGAATTTTCTTTTTTTAAGTTAAAAATTGTAAAACTATAAATAACTCCGTTACCAACTAAAATAGAAAATAATAATAATAAAGTTTCTAAAATTAAGTTTATATTCATTTGTATTTTTTTTTTTTAATTTTTTTTTTTATAAAATTAGTACTAAATTTAAAATTTAATAGCGAGCGACAAAAATAAAATATAATTTGTAATTTTAATTTTAATTATAATTTATATATTAAGTCAGGTTAAATTTGTTTAAACTTATTTTCCAATCATTATTACAAATTAGAAAATAAGTTAAACTTCTAAATGTATTTAAAAAAGTTAAATAAAATTATTTGCATTTATATTTGTATTTATATTTGTATTTATATTTGTATTTTTATTTTAACCCTTAAAATTAAATAAAAATATAATGCCTTGTGCTTCATTATAAATTATAATGAATAAAGATTTCGACTGTACATTAAGCATCATTTCAGACACCCACCGATGACCCAGTCTGTAGCGATAATTTACTTTACCGACGGTCTTAATGCTAAACAAACATCTTTGACCTGTTTTCATCAGTATTGCTATAATGTTTTTTTATATAAATTTTTAGTAAAAATTGCTTTATATCTTACATTATAACTATATATTAATTAATTAATTTAATTTGTATTTCATTTCAGGTATTATATATGGAGAGACTATTTTTATCAGATCTGTCATAGATTCTTTTCAAATATAAATTAAGTATTGATCTTTATTTCCTGTTGATTGAATAGAAGCTTTAATATTAAAATTATTATTTAATGCTTTAATAAGAAGTAAACAATCATTATAAGAAAAAGAATTAGTGCAAAATTTTAAACTTTTACCTACTTTAACACCATCATCCATAATTCAAATAGCTAAAGCTAACGGTGTTAAATATTGATCGATATACTCTGGTACATGTTTTATTTTTTTGTTATATCATAAATCATATATTCAATTAAAACTAGAATAAGTTCAAGTTGAAAATTTAGCTACTTTTTTAATTTTACCTTTACTACCTAATCTAGTAGTAATAACAGGTAATTTAGAATTACAATAACCTAATTCTGAAAAAAATTTATGTAAAAACATTAAATAATTCACATGAGAAGCTTTTTGATAGAAATTAAATCTTGTACCTACTCCTAAGAATCTTTTTTCACCCTGACCCTCTCCAAGAAGAGATCCAAATATAATAGAAATTATATCTTTATTATGTGGTCCTATTCTATAAATACCTTTAAGTCTATTAACTTTAAATTGATAATTAAAATAAACAGGTGTGATTAATAATAAAGATAAACAAATTAAATATAAATAATACATTTGAGGCTTATTAAGACAACCTCATAAACTCATTTGACCATAAGGTAACACATACAAACTTACTTAACATGTATATGTAAATTTACATAATAAGCTAGAATAACTTTAAATTCGAATATCCTATTAGTTAAAAATTTTTAATATTAAAATTAATATTAATATAACTAAAAGTTTCGACTGTACATTAAGCATCATTTCAGACACCCATTAGTGACCCAGTCTGTAGCGATCATTTATATAACCGACGGTCTTAAAGTTTAACCTTCTTTGATCGTTTTCACTAACATCGCCAAATAATCTTAAAGACTATTCTATGTCTCCGTCGAGACATACCACTTTAATATTTATTTTTCTATAAAGATTGCAGAAATATTTTTAATCATGGGACTATGGATTAATAGAAATAAATAAATATAAAGTATAATTAAGGTTAAAAAAGCAAGGAATATAAAAAAAGTTTTGTAAACTAAAAACAAATAATATGATATTTATATTTAGTTCACTCTTTTATGTCTTTTAAATTTTTAAAGGGAGAAATAATTTTATTAGAATACTCTTTTATGTCTTTTAAATTTTTAAAGGGAGAGTAAATTTTATTAGAATAATTGTTTTCTTATGTCTTCTAATATTTTCCTTTACTTAAATTTGAAAACCTTAAATCTTTAACTATTCATTGTCTTTTTACTAAACCTTTCTTTGTTTGTAAGGCTCTTCTGATAGTTTTTTCACCACAATTTATAGATTTAGCCGCATCTAGAATAGTAGAATATTCACCATAAACAGTTCCATTTAGATTATATAAAACCACAGGTCTTGTATTGGTAATACATTTTTTGGTTGTTTCATCAGACATAGAAGGTCTATTCAAAGCTTTTTCTCTCATTTTTTTTATTGTTTCAGGAGAAAAATTTTTACCTCTATTTAAATTACCTATCATTTCTCGTCTTGCGTCATTAAAGCCATCTTTCATTTTTTGTCTATCGACTTCAGTATGTTTATAACCAAAACTAGATCCTGCCTCAGTTAAAATATTATAATTAGGCAATAACAATTTTAAATATTTATCTTCTAAATCTAATAATTCTTTATTATTTTTTTTAGTAACAATATCAGGATATAGATCTAATATAATAAAAGCAAAATTACTTAATCCATATTTTTTTACTGCTGATTTAACTATTTTGCTGCCTCTAAAATAAATTAGGTGATTACTGAATCTAGGATAAAATCTGTTAGTTGCAGCAGAACCTATGTAGTAATCTTTAGTTATTTTATTAACTATCATGTATATACCACTTAAACCTTTTGTTTCATTTTGTATTTGTTTTCTAATATTTTCTAAATCCAAGTTTTCAAATTTATACACTGGACTTAAGCCTAATTCTTTTATTATTGTAATTAATCTTTCTGAACAAGACAGTTCGTTACTTTTTTTATTATTTCTTTTTTTATTATTTGAAGAAGCATTAGTACTATAACTTCTTATATTAAATTTATTTAAAGAAAATATTACCTTATTATTTAATTTATTATACTTTGTATTTTTCATACTATTCCTTGTCTTAATTTGTTTAAAAATTTTTAAATATTGTATATTATAATATATAATAATTAAAAAAGTTACATAAAAAATACTTCCATTAATCCATTTTGGGCTATTTACGTAACCCAGGAAAGCTATAGCCATCATTAATATTAAAATTATTACTCCTATACTTCATACTAAAATTCTAGGTGATTTATAAGAACTATAATATAATCCTCTAGCTATATGAGCATAAACAAAAATAAAGAAGAATGAAGCTACATTGGCATGCGTATATCTTAAGATTCAACCAGCATTAACATCTCTCATAATATGTTCTACACTATTAAAAGCAAAATCTACATGAGGTTGATAATGCATTGCTAAAAATACTCCTGTTAATATTTGTATCACTAAACAAGTCCCTAATAAAGAACCAAAATTTCATAAATAAGAAATATTAGCTGGTTGAGGTGAATCTACAATATAAGAATTTAATAATCTTAATAAAACATTAGTTTTTAATAATCTCATTTATATTTATATTATATTTGAATTTCAATTAATAATCTTTTTTATATTTATTATTTTTTATATTTATAAAATTTTGTATAAATATAAAAAAATAATATAATCTATATTGTTTTGAAATAGTTTAAAGTATTAATTATGGTATTTTACCCTATTTTTATAAATAGTCAATAGAAGTTTCTTAAATAATTATTTAATTTTAATTTTAATTTTAATTTTTATTTTAAAATTATAAGATAAATTAATTTTTTTATTTAAGATAATAATAATAATAAAAATAAAATTTTTAGTTAATTTTGAAGTTAATCTTTTTATAATAAATTAAATAGAAAATAAATAATTCATTTTAAAATAAAAATGAATATTTTAACTACTCACGAGATAAAAATATTATTATAATTATTAAACAATTGTTTAATTTTTTTAAAACAAATAATTATTTTAATATTCTGACAATGTAATTAATTTATTTTTTGTGTGTTTATTATTAAAATAAATATAATTTAAGCCCAAGAAGAATTGAACTTCTATAAATTTCTCATCAAGAAATCATTTTACCATTAAATTATAGGCTTTCAATAATGAAATTTATTTTTTAATAGTACATTTTAAATTTATGTATATTAAAAAATTAATATTCAATTTTTTGTTTTTTTACTAATACTTTTATGTATAGGGGGTAAATTTTTATTAAAATAATTAATATTATGAATATTATAAAGTTAAATTATAAGTGAAAAATGTATATTTGATAGCTGTAATAAAGTAAAAATAAAATAATAAATAAAGACAAGAATATTTCAAATATTAAAAATTCTATTCTAGTTTTCTTATAAATGTTAACTACTTTCTTAATAAAACTAAATTTATTTCTTCAGTTTTGAATTGATTTATTATCAAGACTAATAAGAATTCTTAAGTTGGCCATTATATTTAGATAACTAAAGAATAAAATGACACAAAAAATGTAAACATCTAAGGCTAATCTTCCTATTTCAGGTATATTTTCATCATATAAGCTATCCATTAATTTATTTAAATAAGTTAATATAATCATTATTCAGTAGAAGTTGAGGTATTAGATTTATTTTCTTGATTTTTAGTATCTGGATTTTCTTGATTTTTAGTATCTTTATCTTTATTTTTATCTTTCTCTTTATCATTACCATCACTCATGTGTTTATCAGCAAGTGATTTAGAGGCACCAGCAACTACTCCTGTTATTACTGCTTTAGCTACTTTGGTTCCTATTTTAATTATAGTTTTAATTTTTTTAGCACCTGAACTAAAGTAAATACCAATAAAAAGTAAAATTAAAAAGGAAATACATAATCATAAGCTATTTAATGAGCTATTTATAATTTCTAAAAAGGTGTTGAAATATGTATAAATAAAAATTTTTATCATTACGAATTGTTAAAAATAAATTAAATATTAGCTTGATCAACTCAAGCTAAATAATCTGGTATTGATACAGCTTCCATAACAATAGGCATAAAGCCATGTCATACTCCACAAATTTCACTACATTGACCATAGAATGTACCAGTTCTTTCAGCTATTATTGAAGATTGATTTAATCTACCTGGTACTGCATCTACTTTTAGTCCTAAAGAAGGTACAGCGAAAGAATGTATAACATCAGCTCCAGTTATTATTAATCTAATATGACAATCAACAGGTATAATTACTTTATTATCAACATCTAATAATCTAAATTGACCTAATTCTAAATCAGATTCAGGTATCATATATGAATCAAATTCTATAGATTCACCACTTTCAGTGACATAATCAGAATATTCATAACTTCAATATCATTGATGACCTATTACTTTTATTGTTATTGTAGGTGATATTACTTCATCTAATAAATATAATAATCTAAAACTTGGAAAAGCTATAGCTATTAAAATTAAAGCTGGTGTGATTGTTCATATTAATTCAATTAATGTGCCATGATTTAAATATTTATGAATTATAGGTGAATTTTTAATATTAAAATAATATATTGATGAACCTAAAACTCAAAAAACTCCCACACAAATAACTATTAAATAAAAAAATATAGTATTATGTAGTTCTACTATACCAGTAAAACCTGGTGCAGCACTGTCTTGAAATCCTATTTGTCATGGTTGAGGAGCATCATTGTATATAGTATTAAATATTGATAGTGTTTTAAACATTTGGGATTTTATTATTTTTTTTTATTATTTTTATCTCTTAGGTTTGTACTAATCTACTTTTAGATTTATTTTTAATTTAATATTAAAAATTTTATAATATATAGCTTATTAGTATTAAGAATTTATGATATATATTATTAAATTTTATTTTATATAAATAAAATATCTAAAGTATCCTAAGATTCATCTTATCCAATTATTTTATATATTAAATAAATAATAATTATTTATTTAATATTAAGATCTTAACTATATTATATAGTATTCTTTTATATTTAATGATAAATAGGGGGTAAATTTTTATTAAAATAAACCAAAATTAGTTATAAACTAAAAAAGTTATAATTAAAATTAAATTATATGAATAATATAAAATTTAATAAAATTAAATTAAATATAATTTAATTATAAATTAAAAATTTAAGTAATTATTTATTACTTAATTTAGTAATATACATTCTTATTACTTGTTGAAAAGTAAATAATGGTAATACATATTTAGAAAATATATAAATTAAAGAAAGTAAAGTTAAAAATGAAAATGAAAATTGATTAACAAAATAAAATGGTATTAATTGAGGCATTAAAATCTAATGAAAAATATAAGGATCTCATAAAGTATAAATAAAAATTTTTATTATAAAGTTAAAGTTTAGAGAACTGTCTCTACATATTAAACAATTAAAACACACAAAATTTTTTATGTGTTTATTAATTTTTATTAATAATAAATTTTATAAATGAGACATTGATTGAATTTATAAGTTTATAAATTATGTTAGATTATTAATTTGGTTAAATAATGATATAAATTTAAGAAATTTAATAAATTAAGGGGGTAAAATATTATAAAAATGTAAATAATAAATATATTTAATTAAGGTTTAGAAGGATATAAAATTATAATTAAAGCAGCTATATAAATAATAAATAATCTTATTTCATTTAATAAAGAAGTATCTATTAAAATAGGAGCAAAAATTAAGAAAATTAAAGAAAGTAAAGATAAAGTAATATAAATAGAATATGTAGTTATAACTCCAGTATCTAATTGACTAATATTTTTACCTGTGTTAGTTAAAGTTTGAGATAAACCATGAGGTCCTATCATTTCTATAATACCTCTATCTAAAACTTTAGAAATAATATAACCTAATTCTAATCCTTTATTTATAATATAATTATTATAAATTATATCAAAGAAATATTTACCATTAAAGAAGGTATATATTTTTTGTCCAATGAAATTATCAGTTAAATCAATAATAAATGTGGGACTTTTATGATATAAAAATATTGCTAAACTAGCACCTAATAGTGATAATAAAGCAGGTAATAATTTTATTATTAAAGGTAAACTAAATTCAGCTTCAATTAAAGAAATATTATTAGGTTTAATAAATATAGCATTACTAAAGAAATCACTAGCCATACCTAAAAATAAATCAGAAAAGATAAATCCAAAAAAGATACTAAATAAAGCTAATAAAAATAATGGAATAATTACTTTATTATTAGCTTCATGAGTATTTAAATAAGATTGTTTTGGTCCATTCGGTACAGTTAAGAAAACTAAACAAATTAATCTAAATGAATAAAATGCAGTTAAACCAGCTGTTATACTTCCTAAAATGAAAGCATATGTACCACTAAAACTATATTGACCATAAGCTAATTCAATTATTAAATCTTTACTATAAAATCCTGTTAATCATGGAGTAGCTAATAATGATAATGATCCTACTAACATAGTTGTATAAGTAAAAGGTAATAATCTTATTAAACCTCCTATTCTTCTTATATCTTGTTGATCTGAAAAACTATGAATTACAGCTCCAGCTCCTAAAAATAATAATGCTTTAAAAAAAGCATGATTTATAACATGCATTAAAGCTACATTATATTGACTTAAACCTACAGCCATCACCATATATCCTAATTGACTAATAGTTGAAAAAGCAATTATTCTTTTTAAATCATTTTGAACTAAACCACAAGTAGCTGCAAAGAAAGCAGTAGTAGCACCAGTTAAAGTAATAATTAATAAAGCTGTACTACTATATTCTAATAAAGGTGAAGATCGTAATAATAAATATAATCCAGCAGTAACTAGAGTAGCTGCATGAATTAAAGCTGATACAGGTGTTGGACCTTCCATACTTCCAGGTAATCAAGAATGTAAAGGTATTTGAGCTGATTTAGCCATAGCTCCTGTTAATAATAATAATCCTATAATAGTTAAAGCTGTTTCATTCATAAATGGTACTATACTAAATATTGTAGCATAATCTAACGATCCAAATAAAGCAAATAATGCAAAATATCCTATACTTAGACCCATATCTCCTACTCTATTCATAGTTAAAGCTAATATGGCTGCTTTATTTGCTTGTATTCTAGTAAATCAGAAATTAATTAGTAAATAAGAAACAATACCAATCAAATCTTAAAAATAAAGAAATTATTTTTTGTAATCAAATAAAATAATAGCTTCTTCTTTATTTCCCTGTACATTATAACCTTATAGGATTTACATAATGCCCTAGTATTTATTTATAATAATTTTAATGAGCACAAGATATTTTAATTGTTTAATAAATTAAGGGTAAATGTAAACAAAACAAACAAATAATTATAAATTTATATATATTTTTATATTTGTCTTGTTTACTCTTTTAAAACAAACAAAAGAATTTAATTAAAAAAGGGGTAAAATAAATTAAAAATAATAATATATTAAAATTTATTGAATACTAAGCATTAAATGTGGTTTAAAATTTCCAAAAATAATGAATTCATTGGACTTGATTCTATTAGAGGCATTACGTATGTTGCTACTATTTGGTTTGCATTTTGACCAGTTATTTCATTATTAAAAATATTTGGACCAAATGCCCTTCTTATTTGCCGAATTTTGAGGTTTGATATGTTAAATTCAAATCTTCGTTCTACTATATCCATATTTGTCATTTCTGTTATATTTCGATCTGGGTAAACAATAATTTTTTTAAAATTTAAATCTATAATAACCATCAGACTCATTTTAGTGGGAATAGCAGTAAAAGCTGATCTATATCTATAAACAGCATAACCTAATAATATTAAAGTACTTATACACAAACTATAGAATAATCATTCATAAATTCATATAAATTTAAGAAATATAATTAACATTATTAAAAATCTAAATACTCGAAAGTATTCTTGTACTTTTTTTATAAATACATTGCTTAAGTTTATAAAATATTTATCAAAATATATAATAATACTACTTAATCTAAGTATAAAAATTAAATATCCTAATAAACTAGCAGTACCTGTAAATACTCCAAAATATACTAAATCGTGAGTTAGAAAATTGTTATTTAATAAATTGTTAAATCAGGTCATTATTAAATTATATTTTTTTTTTATTTTTGGCAAATGTAACAAACAAACTAAATTAAATTAAGTTAATTTAGGGATTTATTATTTATAAATCAATTCAGAAGAATAATGTATTATTAAATTTTAAAGAAATAATTAATTAGCATTTAATAAAGAATTTATAAATATGCCAATAATTATATCTTTACTTTTTATCTTTTTTAATATAAAATAATATATTAATTTCAGAAGTAAGAATTCCACTTAATAGATGGAAATTAGCTATTAAATTACTCATAAATTATATAAAGATTTTATTTATGAGTAATGTAATTTAAGTTTTATATATTATGGTAATAGTTATTTAAATAACTGATACTGTGACAATAAAAAATTTATACAAAAAACCATCTGAATTAATCTGTTAGGATGATTTATAAAGTTATTCTCTTTTTGAATTTAACAAAAATTAACATTTAGAAAAAATGTCGTTCTAACATTGAACTAAGAGAATTATCAAATTTCCATTTTTTATATTTATTTTTGTATATATATTATTATTTTTTGAGGGTTATATTTAAAACTATTTTCATTTATTTTTATCCTATCTTTTAAAATAGATTAATTGCACAATTAAAGGGGGTAATATTATTTGAGAATTCTAAAGTAAACTTTTATTTGATTTAGTTTTCTTATTTTTGAATACAAATTTAAATAAATGTCTTGTGCTCATTATAAATTTAAATTTAAAAATAAATAAAGATTTCGACTATGCATTGAGCGCCATTACAGGCACCCGTTATTGAACTAGTCTGTCGCGATCAAAATTGTAACCGACGATCTTTTAATGAAGCTAATTCATTTGATCGTTTTCAATAACGTCGCAAGAAAACGTAATTAGCTAATTTATTATTAAAAACAAATACTAATTTCTTATTATTCTTCAATTTAATTTTCTAATAATTGATCATTTTCTTACTATGGGAATAATAATGTTGACTATTTGTTAGATCCTAACTTATAGTATAATGAGGGTAATAAATAAGGTTTAATAAGATTAGTAAATAATTTCATAGAATTAACATGAATATATATAATATGACCTTTAATTTTACCACATTTATTTGGTGTAGCAATAATATTATATTTACTTTCTAATACTTTACAAAGAAAATTCACTTCTTCAAATGTAAAACAATTAGTAGCAATTCTAGCACCTTTACCTAATCTTGAACCGTCATCCATAAATCAAATGGCTAAAGCTAACGGTGTTAAATATTCTTCGATATTTAAAGGAATAAATTTTATATATTTATTATCAACTAATTTATAAAACATTTCATGAATTCAATTAAAACTAGCAAATGTATAACTATTAACTCGATATTGATAAAACACTTTACCTTTTTGTTTTATTCTTATTTGTAATTTAGGTTTTGTGTTATTACAATAACCTCTACTTGATAAATAAGCATGAAATCACATTAAATATTCTACATTATTGTTTGATTGTTCAAATATCACTCTTGTTCCTATTCCATTTTTTCTTTTTTCTAAATGAGTATCTCCTAAAGTTGAACCTATAATCATAGAAATAATATCTATGTTAAGAGGTCCTATTCGTTCCATAGAAGTTAACTTTTTAAACTTAGAAGTAAATTTTTCATTACCAACCACATTTAAACCGACAATACTATAAGTTAAATTTGCATTATTATCCCATTTAAGGCATTCTAAAATACCTTCTCAACCTACAAACATTACAAAAAAATTAGCACCAGATACTAAAATTAACATAAAAAAAGTGAATAAAGATAAATAAGAGAAAAATCTTTGATTATGAGGATCTTCAGCCATATAATCAGTTGAAAAAATATGAATTAATGAAGAAATATATAATACAGGAATAAACATAGATACTGTTAATTGATCAAATAAAAATTCTCAGGATATAGTCATATATTCTGAATCTATTCAATTAAATAAATTAATTATAACTGGACTTGAATTTAATCCTACTTCAAAAAAAGCAATAGTTGCTAAAATACTAGCCCAAATTAAACAAGTACAAGTAATTATATGAGATCCTGTTACTCCTATTTTTCGACCTAAAAATCCTGAAACAAATGAACCTAATAAAGGTAAAATTAATATTGTTAAATACATTAAGTTTCTTGTTTTATTAATATATTTCCTTTAATTCTATAAACTGCTACAATAATACTTAAACCTATTACTGATTCAGCTCCAGCTAATGAAATTATAAATATACTAAATATTTGTCCTATACCATCATCAAAACTAAAACTTGATAATAATAATAACATAGTTACTGCTAATAACATTATTTCTATAGCAATAATCATTAATATTATGTTTTTTCGGTTTAATATAAAACCTAAAATTCCTATTAAAAATAAAAATAAGGATAAATTCATAGTATTATCGTTTTATAAACCCTTTGGGACTTGTATTAAATGTCTAATATTTATTTATGATGTAAATATTACTTGCTAATTACAAAATAAACTAATATTTTGTTTAGCGGGTTTTATTTTTGTGTTTTTTTAAGTAAAATGAAATTTTTAATAAAGGGGGGTTAAGAAATTTAAAATTAATAAGAATTAATAGTTTAATTTAAGATTTAATTTTTAAATTTTATTAATATAAAAATTTAATTACCACCTCAATAATAAACAGCTATAAATAAGAATAATCAAACTACATCTACAAAATGTCAATATAGAATTGCAGCTTCATGTCCTTGATGATGTGTATCAGTTAAATGATAATTAATTATTCTAATAAAACCTACTAAAATAAATAATGTACCAATAATTACATGTAATCCATGTAAACCAGTTGAAGCATAAAATACAGTTCCATATACTGAATCACTCATTGTAAAACTAGATTCAGAATATTCATAATATTGTAAAGCAGTAAATATTATAGCAAAATTTATTGTTAATAATGTACCTAAGATAGCTCCTCTTCTATCTCCTTGTATTAAAGCATGATGACCATAAGTTACAAAAGCTCCAGATGATAATAATAAAATAGTATTTAATAATGGTATTGCAAAAGGATCTAAAGGTGTTATACCTTGAGGAGGTCAAACTCCTCCTATTTCTATTGTAGGAGATAAACTAGAATGGAAAAAAGCTCAAAATACACTTAAAAAGGCAAATACTTCACTAATAATAAATAATACTACCCCAATAGTTAAACCTTTTTGAACTTGTATGGTATGATGTCCTAAATATGTACCTTCTGTTATTATATCTCTAAATCAAAGTATCATACCAAATACTGTTAAAGTAAAACCTAAACTTATTAATTGGCCTCCATGAGTAAAACCTTGCATATACATAACTGCACCTAAGGTTAAACTTAATAATGAAAAACTAACTAAAATTGGTCAAGGTGATGGTTCTACTAAATGATAAGGAAAAGATTGAAATTGATTTCTATTTATATCAGTCATTGTTTTTATTTGTATAATTTTTATTTTATTTGTTACTAAAGTGTTATTATTAAGTGTAATCTTATATGAGAATTTTATAATTAAATTAATTTAATTTAATTTAATTTTTATTTTATCTAAAAACAAATAGAGAATTTAGTTACTCAGAATATAAATTAGATTAAATTTTTATTTTAATCTCTTTTATAAAAAAAGTATTAAAATTTTAATGTCATTAAAAATTTAAACAAATAAATATATTAAAATTAAATTTATAAATTAAAATTTAATACAATGAATTGTTAATAATTTGACCAGTTCGGATAGTTATAGAAAACACACCTCTTTTATTTTTATTGACAAATGTATTAGTATTAATTAAATCAGTATTAGCTCTAGATAAACGACCCTTTTGGATTATTTTAGATTTAACTCTTCTTTGAATTCTTTGTGTTAAAACTCTACCTGCTAATTTTAAATAAATTCCAGATAAAAAAGAAGGTATTTTATTATTCTTAAATCTTCTTTTAATTCTTTTAGTTTTACTTACTTTAAATAATTTCATATGAATATATCTAAATTTAATAAAATTACTTAAAATACCAATAAGATTAGCTAATATATTACTTTCATTTTGTGGTGAATATATCCTAATTAATTCTAATTCTACAGATTTATTAAATAATTTACTTAATAATTTAACTAAATTTTCTAATTTATAATTATGTAAAATGAAAAATTTAGAATATCAATTATTTTTTAAATATTTTTTTCTTAAAGGTTTTCAATAATAAAATAATGTAATTTTTATTAAATTAGAATTACTTGAAATTATAGGTTTACTTATTAAACAGGACATATTAAGAAAGGCTGATTTACATATTATATATAAATTATGTAAATTTTTATTAATTTGTTTATAAGATTTATTAGTAAAGGTATAAATATGATTAATAATACTTGCTGATTTTAAATTAAATGGACTAATTAATCTTATATATTGTTGTTCATTCATATAGATTTTTTTTGTGGTTCATTTATTTGGGGTGTTATTAAAATTTGTGCATTTGGCTGAATTAGAGATATTTAAATTATATTCATTTTTATTAAATAAATTTAATAAAGATTTATTAGTATAAATTATGTTATCACTTAATTTTATAATTAATTGTGTTATTTTTGTAACTTTTTTTCTACTGAAATATTTATTATTTTCTAATCTTTTTTCTTTTAATATGTTTTCTATTGAAGAATTTATATTTCCTTTATTTATTAATTTTTTTAAATTAGGTAAATTATTATTTACACTTAATTTTATATTTAAATTTTTAATGTCATTCATTAAATTATATTTTTTTTATTTTTGGCAAATGTAACAAACAAACTAAATTAAATTAAGTTAATTTAGGGATTTATTATTTATAAATCAATTCAGAAGAATAATGTATTATTAAATTTTAAAGAAATAATTATTGGCATATTTATAAATTCTTTATTAAATGCTAATTAATTATTCTTTACTACGAAGGACATACATTTACTTATTAAAAATTTTCTAAGTTTGCAAATGTATATCTTTCTTTTATTGTTATTTTTCTTATTAATATTTTTTTTTAAAATAGGGTTTTGTACTTTTTTTTAATTAACTACACAAAATTTTACCTATTTGAAGATAGATTAATTTTTAATTTTTTAAAAATAATTTAAAATTATTATTTTTATGGAAATTTTTCTTATAAATTTTTAATTTATCTAATTTTTCTAGTTATTCAATAATTTTTGTATTTTTATTTATTTTATATGCTTCTGTACTAATTAATTTTCCATTTTTGTTATATATTAATTTTCTTTTGTTATCATTAACTTTTAATATATATACTTCTTCTAATAAAATTATTTTACCTTCAGATAATTTTTTAAATCATTTAGTTTGCGATTTTTCTAATAAAGCATCTTTATAAAGTAATTTTTAAAAATCTTCATATGTTAATTCAACATCATGAGTAAGTCCTTTTACTTTATAAATAGTTTTACCTGATTCAGTAACTAAACAATATACTTTAGGTGTAAAAAAAATAGCTTTATCGATTTTTTATCAATAAAAACTCAATAATTTAATGGTAAGAATGATTTTAATAAATTTTAATAAAAATTAATGAGAGTTCGATTCTCTCTTGAGTTACAATTAAATTGTGATTGATAAAACATTCACACAGGAGTAAATAAGACAATTTTTAAAATATTAATGTTTTTATTCAATAAATTAGGATTTAATTCTTTTGCAACTTTATCTCCTAATAAAATCAATTATTCTGAAGAATATAATTTTCAATTTGTTGATAAATCAGTTACAAGAGATTTTATTATTTATCTTAAAGATAATATAGCTATCGAATTTGCTGATTTTATAATGACTCTTGACGAAAGAAGATTTTATTTTGTTTCATTTGAATTTTATCCATCAATTTATGGATATAATCATAAATCAGGAATAACTATGAAAATCATGAAATCTATTATTGTTAATAAAGATAGTAATCCTTATTTAATAGCTAACTATTTAGAAGATCAATTATTAGAAATGATAGATCTTTATTATCTTGATGATTCAATAATACAAAATGATTCTGATTCTTGTATAATTATAAAATACCATGAAATTAAATTAATTTAACCCCTTTTTAAAAAGTCTATAATTTAACAGTAAAATAGTTTCTAATATGAGAAATTAATAGAAGTGCAATTCTTCTTGCTCCTGCCCTTTTATCTTATTGACTTTTAATTATTGTCAGAATACCAAAATTTTAACCAACAAAGTCAAATTATAAATATTTTCTAATTACAAATAGAAAATTTATAAATCTATTTACAAATAGAATTTCCTAATTATACTTCTTTATTTAGTTATATAAATCGCTATATTTACTATTATAAAGAATAAAATTTATTTTTATTTAAACTCAATGTTTTTATTATTCTTTTTAGCATTAATTTTCATTTACATTTATTTTGGATTATTTGTATTAATCCAAATTATTATCTGATTATCTGTATTTTTTGTTTCCAATTTTTTAATTGGAGTTAATCCAGAACATAGAGAATTATATCTTATTAGAATTTTATCTATACTAGTTATTTGTTTTGTATTTTATTACAATTCAAAACAAATTATTAACACAAGTTATTTATTACCATTAACTATAAAAAATGTATCTTATTTATCAGACTTTAAAACACCAATTGTTTTTGATAACAATAGAAATGAGGATAAAATCTATTTGTATAGAGTAGATAATATATCTAATTTTCTAAATAAATTGGATCTTGATGATAACTATATTCTTACCATGATTTTTTACCCGGATTTGATTAATTATTCTATAAATATCCCACAATTAGTTTTATCAGAACCAATCTTAATTAATCGAAATAGTTCTGCAGCTATAATAGAAAAATATATCAATGAAAGAATCAATGTAATGATAGATTTCTATTATTTAGATGATTCTATTTTAGAAGAAACTCCTTTTGGACCAGGTGTAATTTTTCATTATTGAAAATTTTATTATTAATAATCCTTCTTTTATTTTATTACTAACTATGATATATTTCTATCATAACATGATTCATATAAAATATTATATAATTAACCCCTTTTAATTCTTTAATGCTCAGATAAGAATTTAAATATTAATCTGGCCTTTATTAAATCGGATGTGCAACCTTAAACACAAATTTTAAAATAAAATAATGAGTCATAATGAAGCTTTCTGATTTATTATTGCTATAGCAACTTGTTCTATACCTTTAGGTACTTTTGTAGCAATTAAAACAGTAAAAAAATTAACAAGACCTACAACGAATGCTTTAACTAGACATTCAGGAGATATTGAATTAGTTGATTATATAGAACCTACTCAACCTCTTCAAACATATCACCAAAGAGAATTAGATTTATTTAATTCACAATATCCAACTTATGAAAGAATTAGTTATCCTCCTACTTTTGAAACGGGGGCAATTCCTCCTTCTTATCGAAATGGAACTCTTCCTTCTTATCAAAGTATGGATAGATATAATATTCATTGTTGTTTAGAAAATGAAAATATAATAAATCAAGATTTTATTCTGTGATTAATCATATTTCTTGTAATTTTTTTATTAATTATTATTTTAAGAAAATTTTATTTACAAGATAATAAAGTAATTCCTATTAAATAATTCTATATTATTTTGAAGTGGTATTGACCAACTCTTTTATTAATAATTTTTATAAATTTATATTTAAAAGAAATAAAACGGGGTAAAATTAATATAAATTAAAGTTTTTTATTAATTAAAACCAGAATAAATAATTGAATTAATTAAATAATTAATTAATTAAAAGTTAATTATTTATTTTTTATGTTTGTTTTATTAATTAATTCTTAAATTATAATAAAAATTAAGAATATAATAATAAGAAAGCAATCATTAAAGAGAATAATCCAGTAGCTTCAGCTAAAGCGAATCCTAAAATTGCAAAACTGAATAATTGTCCTCTTATTTGAGGATTTCTAGCTGTCGAGGCAATTAAAGAAGAGAAAATTAAACCAATACCTGCACCAGCTCCTATTAATCCTGAACAAGCTAAACCTGCTCCGACGTATTTGGCTCCTGCTAACATTTGTTGTTAAATTTTTATTTAATAGTGTCTAAATATATAGTATTAATATAATAATATATTCTTTTATTATATTCACTTTTGTATTACTTATTTTATATTTTGTTTGTTTTTAATTTTTATACTTTAACTTTATATTTTAATATATTAATTTATATTTAAAATTAATAAAAAAATATTTAAAAGTATATAAGGAGACAAATAAACCTAATTATCATTTATTAAGCTTATTTGCAAAAAATCTCATCTCAACTTACCTTAAAAACACTGTTTCTAATCCAAAGTTGAAAATGTTTACACGAACGTTCTTAGCCTTTCATATAATAAATCTCTATTCTAAGAAGAAAATGGGGTAAAATTGTTAAAAATAAATCCTGATGCATTTGATTTCTTTTACTGTAAAATTATGGTTCCTGATGAAAATTCTGTTTTAACCTATAGAATTAAAAAGAATCGAACTTTTATATAACTTTCTCTCTAAAAGTTATAGTTAAAACCATTTAACTTTAATCCTTTTATAAAAAACGGGGTTAATTATTTTATATGCTTTAGTTTCAATTATTTTACCATAATTATCATAAATTAGTTGTCTTTTATTCTGAGTAACTTTCATAGTATAAATTTGATCAACAATTGTTATTTTACTTTCAGTTAAATTTTTATATCATTTTTCCTGATTTTTTTGTAATATTTTATCTTTATATAATAATTGATTAAAATCATTTATTGTTAATATAATTTCATGTTTTAATCCTTTTGTTTTATAAACAGTTTCACCGTTTTCAAGTGTTAAACAATATAGTTTAGGAGCTAGAAAAATTGCTTTTTCACAAATATTTTCTAGTTTTAATTTTCCTAAAATTTTATTATCAATAAAATAATCAGGAATAACAGAGTCAGTATAAATACTATCTGTATCAGTATAAAATAAATTAATTTCAGGGTTATTTTTGAATAGGCTCATATGAACTCTAGCATAAGCTGTGATAGCAGCAGCAATACCTACAGAAATATTATGTTCAGATGTATCATCTTGATTTTCTTCTGTTTTACTTCTAAAAAGAACATGAGTTCCCAAATCTATTTTTTCTATTAACGAATCTAAAATTTTAAATTCATAATTATTTGATTCTTTTTTAGAAATAATTTTAATTGTATCAAAATTATCACTCATTCCGAATCTTCCATAAAGAGAGTTCATTAAAATTTTAGCTATGAAATTAAGTGGATTTGATTTATCATATTGTAATCTCATATTATATAAAAAATTAACATATTCTTTGAATATATTTTCTTTTAAAAAAGTATAACCTCACAAGATTTCAAATTTATATCCAAATTTCATAGCATTTTTCATTTCTTCTGAAAAAATCATACCTTCTCAACTTCCAATAGGACTTATTGTAGATGTTAGTCCATTAATTTTATGTCTTTTTTGAATAATTGGATGGTTTATATTCTCAGGGGAGGTTATTTTACAATAAAAGAAACCAAATGAATTTTTATAAATTTTAGTAATATCTCCTTTGAAATAAACAGGATTTCCAATTGGCATATCTTGAGATTCCATAACACTTGGATATAATGAATTAACATCATAACAGAATATTTTTTTATTAGGTTTTGATTCTGGAATATACATATCAACAGCTCCTCCTGTATATCCTGATCTAATATTTTCTTCTATTTTACCAGTTATTTGAGGTATATTTTCTTCTTTCATAAATTTGGTTCTATAAATTGCAAATGCTAAACTTGGTAAAGTAGCGTATTTATGCATATCTTTTTGAAATAAATCATAAATTAAAATAGAAAAATTAGATATTACTTGATGTAAACTAATACAATCAATTTCACAATATTTAATAGATTCTTTTTTTAAATTTCATAAATTATTAAAAGAATTTTTATATTTATTGTATTCTTCAAATGTAATATTTTTAAAAAACTTAATATCTGGTACTATTCCTTCATATTCTAAATTATTTTCTGTTAAGAAGAAAATTGGAAATTGACTTTTGGGATTTTTTATCTTGAAAGCTTTAGATAATTTGTTAAGACTTGCTAATAAAATTAAATAAGAATCTTTGAATTTTAAATTTATTTTGTTTGTAATTAATTCTACAGAAATAATTCTGTTATTATGAATAATTGGTTGAGTATGTCCTAATTTTACTAAATATTTTAATAAAAAAATCATATCAAATTTAGCCATATTATGTATATAAATATTTCAATTGTTATATTTTTTAATCATAATTGAATTAATTGCAGTTAAAACTAAATATTCAACATTTTTAAAATCAGGTAAATAAAACGAATTTGTTTTATTTCCATCATAAATTGATATTAAAAAAGGAACTAACTCACCATTAGATTTTTTGAATGTTTCAATATCAAGTGTTAAAAAATTTTCTGTTAAATTTTTAGATTTTTTTAACTTTGAAATAAATTTACATTTAATTTCTTTAGTAAATAAAATTTCTTTATTATTTTCAAAATAAAATATTTTATTTCCAATTGTTCTAGAAAAAAGATTTTTAGAAATAATTTTATCAGTAAATTCTACAATAGTAGATCCTAATTTAGTTACTTTAATTTCATTAGTTTCATTAAATTTTTTAATTTGATAATTAAATCCATCTCTTCCTTCTATTATAAATAAAATATGATCTTCTAATTCATTTTGAAAAAGAATAATTCCATAATCACTAGGTAATAAACTAACTGGTAACTTTATTTTATTTGAATAATCTTGAAAATATAAATTTTCAACAAAATCTATTTTTTTTTTAATTGGTTTATTTAAAAATCCATAACTAAAGATGAAAGATTCTATTGGAGATTCATTATAATATTCAGCTTTAATTACTAAATTATTTAAGATTCAATTTAAATATCAATTTTTATCATGTTTTGTTAATCTTTGTAATTGACCAATTGAAGAATAACCAGCACCTTGATAATTTATTTTAAAAATAATATATATGTGATTTTTTTCTGTAAAATTATTTTCTATTTCAGATCAAAATTCGTCAAATTTATTATTGAACAGTGTTTTTTCAAAAATTTTTTTATTTATTTTAAATTCTCTTTCTGTTCAAACTTTTCTTTTTCCTCTTCTAAATGAAGATATATTTTTACTAGATAAAATTGCTATTGAGATTGCAATATTAGAATTTTCTGAAAATAATACAAAAAACACAATATAAACTAGAAATATAAGAAATAACTCAAACAATATAAATAATTCTGCAGCATACTTAGAATCTTCTAATCATTTTGGAAATAAATAATTTTTTGTTTTATTATTTTTTAAATTTCTTTCTTGCATATTAAAAGGGGTTAAATTATCAGGAGTTATTGAAAAAATCTCAATTAAACCAGAGAGATTTGAAATTTCTGTTTTAATTAATTTTTCATTTTCAAATGTAAAAATAGTGTCATAAATACTTCTTTTGAAAAGATTCTCGCTAAGGAATTTATCTCTAAATTCTAAAACTAATTCTCCATTTTTAAAAATTCTTACAAAATTTTCTTTTGGATATTGTTTTATTACAGCAATATTTTTAGTTGTTAATTGAATTATGAATTTTTGATTAGTTTCATCTAACAATTTTCCATATTTTAATGGATCCATTGTGATTGGTAATTTATAATGTGAAAAATTTTGGTATTTTATCATTTTATTTAAATTAAAATTTGTGTTTAAGGTTGCACATCCGATTTAATTTTAGAAAAGGGGTAAAATTACAAAACTTAATCATAATTTGTTCTAAACAATTTATGATATTTAAGTCGAATATGGAAATATTGAGAATGGAATGAATAGAATAAATCTGATTGAGAATTTATAAAATCTGTAATTAATGCTGAACTACTCAATTTATTTAGTACAAATTCAGAAGAAATTATATAATTAGAATGGATAGATGATAGTTTACTTGATTTTGGTATTATTTCAATTATAGCTGAATAATCTTGATCTGATAAACTTTTCATTCAATCTTCAACATCTAACAATGAAAAATCAGTAGTTAACTTATAATATTCAGAACTTGATGCATAAATTTCATAAGGTTTATTACCTTTCAGATTATTAACTAAGATTTCTTGATATTCTGGCACAGTTGTAATATTATTCGTTGAAATATTATAAGTAAAAATAGGAGTATCTGGTTTTTTATAATAATTAAATAATAAATATTCAATTATTAAAAAAGTTATTACACCAGATAAAAAAGAAATAGTTAGATAAAAAATATTATCTATTATAAATTGTGTCATTATAAAAAAGATTGCAATAATTGTTAGGACGTTAAATAATAAACAATTATTGGTAAAAATAAATAAAATACATAATGACACATACAGAAGTATATATAATAATAGGAGTAGGATTATTCATAAGTGGATTTGGAGGTCTTGTTATTTATAAAGAACTTCAATATAACTTTCCTATTCTTCCAGGGAGAAATGTTTTATCAAGAAGACATCACGATATTGAGTTACAAGATGTAAATCATATTCAATCTAATTTAAGAGATATAGATATTGATATTTCTTCTTTACCAGAATATCCTACTTCTCAAGCGTTGATAAATCAAATCCCAATAAGATGAGATGTATACGCTCCTCCTAGATTTTCTCATTTAACAGCAAATACAGCAACAAGAAATACACCACCAGGTTACTCACAAATAACTGATAATCTTATTAATTGTCCTTTAGAAAACACCATTAACTTAGATTTTGTTTGACTAATTTTATTTTTAACTTCTATTCTAATATTCACTTTATTATTTATAAAATATGGAAAATTAAAATTAGTTTTAATATTAAAACTAATTTTAATTTTTGTTATACATCTGGAATCAGAGTATTCCATCTCTTTTTTAATTCCCTTTTCTTTCTTTGAAATTGATTTTAGAGATTCTTTTGAATGAAAATTTGACTCATATCGAGATAAACCTAAAATTTCATATCTTATGATTCAAACTTTAACTAAAGATATAAAAAGTTTATTAAATTCATTGAATGATGAAAAAAACTATTCAATGGGTTTATCTTTTATTTCATCTTATAAAGAATGAGAAAATAATAAAGAGAAAATATACCCTCTTTTTTTAGATAATGCAATTATTATTAATAAAGAAAGCGATCCAATTTTATTAACTCAATTTATTATGAATACGCTTAATTATAAAGGCTTATTTACAACTAATTGATTATTTAAACATAATTCAATTAACTCAATGGATCCAGTAATATTAACAGTTGTTGTTGCTATTAAAATAGAATTATAGCAACTTTAATAGAAAATATTTAATCGTAACATCTTTACCCCCATTTAATTTACAACTCCGCTAAACAAATTATTACTTTAATTTGTAATTAGCAAGTAATATTTATTCACATAAATAAATATTAGACATTTAATACAAGTCCCAAAGGGTTTATCTTCAAATATAATGAATTTATCTACTAATAATATATCTTTCTTAAGAGATGTGCACTCATCTGTAGAAATTAATATGACATCTAAATGAAAATATCATTCATTTAATGAATTTAATATTTATGAAATTAATACTTTCATAAAATCAATTGATGAATGACAAATTTACTTGATAATTCCATTATTTACAGCTATAAATTCAGAAGCCACTCTTAATTTTTCTTCAAAATATAAATATCAATTTATTAATTATACTACAAGAGAATTTATTATTTATCTTAAAGATAATATAAGAATTGAAATGGCTGATTTTATAATGAGTCTTTCTGAAAAAAGATTCTATATTGCATCATTTGAATTTCACCCATCAATTTATGGTTATAATAATACTCAAGGAATTATTATGAAAATATCTAAATCTATTATTGTTAATAAAAATAGTAATCCTTATTTAATAGGTGATTATTTAGAAAATCAATTATTAGAAATGACAGACTTATATTATCTTGATGAGTCAATAATTCAAAATGATTCAGATTCTTGTATAATTATAAGATATCATGAAATTAACTTAACTTAACCCCTTTTATTTGTGTTTGGAAAATCATTATTTAAAATTTCCATTGATTGTAATAATCTCTTAGAGGAGTAAATAAGTAAAAATTAAAAAAAAAATGAACATAATACCATTTATATTGTTATTTTTTATAATATTTTCATATATCTTTTTTGGATATTTAATTACTATTAATTTATTAGGATGATTATTAATTTTTATTATTTGTAATAATTTAATATGAATTAATCCAAATGATAAAAATATTCAAATTTTAAGAAATGTATCTATTATGATTTTAATATCAATAATTTATAAAATTTGATTAAATTCTAATATTCATATATCAAGTTTATTATTTTTTTATTTATATCAAATTGATTTTCTAGATTTTTTCGAATGAAAACATAAAAAATCTAAAAATTTCCCTAAAATTTATCATATTCAGCTAGTTAATTTAACTAATGAGTTGATAAATTTATTAAATTCATTAGAAGAAGATAAAAATTATTATATGTCTCTTGCTTTCACTCCTTCTTATAATAAATGAAAAGATAAAAAATCAAATGCTTATTATAAAAAAATTTAAAATCATATAATTATAAATAAGAATTCTTGTCCATTTTTAATTACTAATTTTATTTTAGAAAATTTAGACAATAAAGGATTATTTATTACTAATTGATTAGAAAAAGAATCTTATATTAATTCATTAGATCCATTAATCATTTCAGTTATTTCAGAAATTGAAATTCAAGAGGATAAAGAAAAATAAAACTAATCATCTCTTTTATTAAATTTATAATATCTTTTCCAAAATTCTCTTTATTTATATCTAAAAAATCTTGTATATTCAGTAATTGGATCAAGAATTTAGAATATTTCCTTAACAAAATAGTTCATCTAAAGGATATATTGAAAAGATTTTTATGCAAAGGTTGAAATCAGAGAATAATATATTAACATTTAGTTAATTTAACCTTAGTCTGCTTTAAATGAATCACGTATTTGAAAAATTTAAATAAATTTAATGTTATTAAATAATTTAAATAGAGAAATGAACTCTTTAAAATCTACAATAAATAGAAGAATGTCTTCTTTAAAAACTAATATAAAATATCAAAAATATTCTCATTTTTTATTACCTATTACTACAGATCCATTGAATTATGGAAAATTAATTAGTCAAGATGGTAATAAATTTATTATTCAACTATTAACTGCTACTGTTTTAGTTATTTCACAAGTAAATAATGATAATTTCATTAAATTATTTAGTAGAGGTGAATTAAAATTTGAATTTATAGATTCTAAAATAAGTGAAACAAAATTCACAAGAACTATAAAAGATCAAAAATTTACTTTTGAAAATAATAAATTAATAACTACTGAAATTTTAAGTACCGGTGAATGAATAACTATTTTTCAACTTTCAACATCTTCTAACGATTTAACCCCTTTTAATTTGCAAGAAAGAAATTTTTCCACATCCTCTGTAGATTTAAAAAATAATAAAACAAAAAATTATTTATTTCCAAAATGATTAGAAGATTCTAAATATGCTGCAGAATTATTTATTTTATTTGAGTTATTTCTTATATTTCTAGTTTATATTGTGTTTTTCGTATTATTTCCAGAAAATAGCTCTAATTTAGCTATAGCAGGAGTAGCAACAAGAATCAAATCTAAAAATAGATGAAATGATTTAATAATTCCTATAAATAATAAATTATTCAATAGATCTTTATTTGAAAATGAATTTAAAAAAGTTTGAAATGAAATTTCTTTACATTTAAACGAAAAAAACTATGTATATATTTTATTTAAAATTAAATATATAGATGGTGAGATTGTAACTATTGGAAAATTACAAAAATTAACTTTGTTAGATTTTAGTTGATATATTGATTTTATAGTTGGTAACATGGATTTTAAAGATCAATTTTATAGAGATACAAGAATAGATTCAATATTATTTAGTTATGGTATTAAAAAAGGGATTATTCCTTCTAAAGACCAATCTAAATTTAAAGGCACAATTCAAAAATTAAAAAATCTTGAAATTCCAATCTCAATGAACCCTGAAGATTTCGGAAGAATAATTATTAAAAAAGATGATATTTTTATTATTCAAAATAATAAAGGTCAAACTGTAGAATTAATAAAATCTGATAAAATAAATTCAATAGAATTCTTTAAAAATGGAATCTCATTAATTAAATTTAAGGATATTCTTATAAATTCAAATTCATTTATTAGAATAATTGATAACAAACAATATCATTTTGAAAACGGAATTCAAATTTTAACTTCTATAAATTTAAAAACTAAATTTATATCGAAAATGAAAGAACATGCAAAAGAAATTAATAATTTTATTACTTTCGATATTGAAACTTTCTTAGATTCTAATAAAAATTTAATTCCTTACTTATTATGTTATTTTGATGGAAAAAATAGTACATCTTTTTGAATAGAAGATTTTAAAAATGTTGATGAATTAATTTTAACTTGTTTAAAATCATTATTAGTAAGAAAATACAATGGATATAAAATTTATATTCATAACATGGCTAAATTCGATATAATATTTTTATTGAAATATTTAATACAAGTAGGAAAAATAGAACCTATAATTCATAACAATAAAATTATTTCAATAAAATTAAAATATGGACAAAAGGAAGAATATTCTATTGAATTTAAAGATAGTTATTTAACATTATTAGCATCTTTAGATAAATTAACTAAAGGATTTGGAGTTGAAGTTAAAAAATCAATCTTTCCTCATTTATTTGTTAATTGAGATTCATTTAATTATGAAGGCGAAGTTCCAAGCATAAATTATTTCTTTAAAATTAATTTCACTGATTATGAAAATTATGTTTGTAGTTTTAATAAAAATTGAAATTTAAAAAATGAAGCAATTAAATATTGTAATATCGATTGTGTATCTCTTTATCAAGTTATTGAAAAATTTAATCATTTAGTTTTTGAATTATTCTCAATTAATATTCATAAATTCTTAACTTTACCAAGCTTAGCTTTTGCTGTGTTTAGAACTAAATTTATGGAATTTAAAAATATACCACAATTAAAAGGAAAAGTTGAAAAAGATATACGGGCAGGTTATACAGGTGGTTCTGTTGATGTATTTATTCCAAGAGGTAAGAATATAAAATGTTATGATGTAAATAGTTTATATCCTTTTATAATGTATTCAAAAGAAATGCCAATAGGAAAATCAACCTATTTTGAAGGAAATATTTTAAAAATAAATCCTAATGCATTTGGTTTTTTTTTATTGTAAAATTTTTGCACCTGATAATATAAAACATCCAATTTTACAAACTCATGTTAAAACTAATAATGGAATTAGAACAATAAGTCCAATTGGTACATGAGAAGACATGATTTTTTCAGAAGAAATGAAAAATGCAATGAAATTTGGATATAAATTTGAAATTTTGTGAGGATATACTTTTGAACATAAAAAAGTTTTCACTAATTATGTAGATTTTTTATATCATAATTTAAGAATGAAATATGATAAATCTAATCCATTAAATTTTATAGCTAAAATTTTATTAAATAGTTTATATGGAAGATTTGGAATGAATGACCAATTTCCTAGTATAGAATTAATTCATAAAGATTTAATTAAAAATTTCGAAAATAAAAATTTAGAAAAAATAATAGATCGAATTGATTTAGGTAATCAAATTTTAGTAATTTATGAGTCTGAAAATGTATTTGAAAGTTATGAAACTCATAATGTAAATGTTTCAATTGCAGCAGCTATTACAGCTTATGCTAGAATCCATATGAGTCAGTTCAAAAATAATCCTAATATAAATTTATTTTATACTGATACTGATAGTATTTATACAGATTCTGAATTAGATTCTAAATTTTTATGTGATAAAACTCTTGGTAAATTAAAATTAGAATATATTGCGGAAGAAGCTATCTTTTTAAATCCTAAAGTATATTGTTTAAAATTAGAATCTGGTAAATTAATATATAAAGCTAAAGGTTTAAAAGGAGAAGTAGGACTTACATTTAAAGATTTTGAAAAATTATTAAAAAAAAAATGAATTAATAAATAAAACTCAAAGCAAATGATTTAGAAATTTAGAAATTGGTACTATCCAAATTTTGAACCAAATTTACACTTTAAAAGTTACTGATAATAAAAGAAAAATAATATATAATTCTAACAATATATTTATAAAAACAAAAGCATATGAAATTAATATTGAAAAAAGATTAACCCCTTTAAAATAATCATCTAATTTAACAATAAATTATAGAACAGCTAATTATAAACACCCCAATAAAACGAGTATAGTTAAGTTGGTATAACCACTACCTTCCAAGTAGTTGTCATCAGTTCGAATCTGATTACTCGTATATAATAAATTAATATTATCTTAATCAAAAAGTTCTTCAGTATCATCAAATTGTTTATTACTCATTGTATTTTCATAAGAACTTTTACTAATTCTTTTTTCAGATTCAACATGTTTTAAATTTTCGCTAGAGTTATTTTTAATAGCATCTAATAAATTAGAATGAGATTTATTTACTGATTTTAAAATTTTAATTTTATTTATATTTATATTTTCATTTACAGATTCTCTTTCTTTAAGATCATTTTTCATAAGTGAATCTATTTTTTCATTGAATTCTGATTCATCTAAATTTTTTACCATATAATCTAATCCTGAATCTACAGTATCTTTAACTCGTTTTAGTATAATTTCTTTATTATTAGGATTTTCATTAATTAATTGTTCCACTAATTCTTGTTTATTTTTTTTAGGATGAGTTGTAATAAGTTTGTACATTGCATTATCAATATTTTCTAACAATACAGAATGTAAAAATTTATCAGCTTTATCTAATAAATTAGAATCAATTTTATTTCCTTCTAAATCTTTAGCTAATTCAAAAGCTTGATCAGGGGGTAAGTTTTTAAATTCTTCTAAATTTTTAATAGATGATTTAGTTTTAAGTTCATTTAATAAAGAATTATGAGTATAATTTTCTCTAACTATATTTTTAATATCTCTAATTTTATAATTATCACCTAAATTTTGAATTTCATCTAAATCAGTTTTTTGATATTCTTTAAAAATTTGATTTCTTTCTTCTATAGTTTTTCCAGAGTTAATATCAGCTTTTATAGCTTTCATAAAATCACTTCTATAATTATCAATATTATAACCAGGTATTTCTTTTTCAATTTTTTTAACTAAAGCCTCAGAGTCTAAATTTAAATTATCTTTTATTAATTTATCAAATTTATTTGTATCAAAATCAACTGATTCAATAGAGGGGGTTAAATTTAATTCATTTGGTGGTAATGAAGCAATTATTGCTTTTCTATTTTTAATTCCTTCTGGTGTGCTTAATTTATCTAAAGTTTCTTTACTTAAATTAGGAAATTTTTCAATTATTGGTTTTAATGCAGGAGGATAATTTTTAAAATCAGTTGTGTGTTCAATTTTATTTTCTGATTTAATACTTTCTAAAAATTTATTTTTACCTTTATTTTTAAGTTTTTTATCTCATTCTTCATTATCTTTTACTGTTTCAGAATCAGAATCATCATTTCCTCTCATTTTATCAAATTTACTTGATAATTTTTCAGATAAAGTTTGATTTTTAGAAGAAGAAGGATTAGAAAAATTTGCTTTACTTGTTTCAGTTATTTCTTCGTTAAGATCTACTTTTTTAAGTTTTTTTCCTAATTTAATTTCATCTGCAATTGTTCCTCCACTTTCTGCAGCTTTAGCAGCCATTTTTTCTTTATATTTTTCTATTTTTTCTTGATATTTACTCATTTTTTCTGAATATGATGATTTAACGGGATGTTTTTCTTCTTTCATTTTATCGAATGCTTCTTGATCAAATACTGGAGCTGGAGGAGCAGGAGGTCCTTGATTAGTTGGAGGAATAGGAGGAAGAGGAGCTTGAGGATTAGTAGGAGTTCTATCTACCATATCAGCAGCATAAACCATCATAGCTTCATGGTCATTTAATTCAATTTCATCAAAATCTAGACCATCATTTTGTGGTGCATTATTTTCAGGAGCATTATTTCGTGGTGCATTATTTCCAAAAGCATTATTTCCAGGATCATTTCCAGGATTATTTCCTCTATCCATGTTTCTAATTATTTCACCAATATTCAATATAGGTGAAATAAATTCTAAAATTTCTTTTCCTCATCATCAAATTGCAATACCACCTCCTATTAATGATAACATCAAAATAATTGCTTTAAGTTTAGAATTTTCATCTTCATCTTCCTTTTCATTTTTATGAGATTGATGTCTTTCTAATCATTCTTCTCATTCTCTTTTCTTTTCAGCTGCTTCAAATTTAGTTTTTCAATCGTTTAACTCTAATTCTTTTTTATAAAGTTCTCTAGCTGATTTTGAGTCAGAACTATTAAAAATTTCCAATAAATTTTGATAATATGTTGAATCTTTTATAAAAGCAAGTGCTCCATAGAAAAAGTATTGAAATTTAGTTAGTCAATCTAAACCAAATGATTGTCATACTGATACACCAAATATTGTTACAATAATATAGTTTGCTGTAGAGGAGTGCACATTTATCTATTATTAATAACTTTAGTATGGAAATTATAAATAGGTATGTGTTTTTTTAGATTTTTTTGGTTTTAATTTTTTATTGAAAATAGACTACACGCTGTTTTAAGTCTCATAAATGATAAGATTTTGTTCCGTTAGAACTATCGTTAAGTGATTACAGAAAATTATATTTTTCTATCTAGTATCAACTTTAATCCTTTTAGGCTTAAATTTATTATATACGAGTAATCAGATTCGAACTGATGACAACTACTTGGAAGGTAGTGGTTATACCAACTTAACTATACTCGTTTTATTGGGGTGTTTATAATTAAGAACTGATGACAACTACTTGGAAGGTAGTGGTTATACCAACTTAACTATACTCGTTTTATTGGGGTGTTTATAATTAATTAGGTGTTCTATAATTAACTATAATTTATTATTTAATTAATTATTCTTTTAACAATTTTTAATTAATTAATATTAAATTCTTTCTTTTAAAATTAAATTATGAAATATTAATTAAATTAATATTAAACTTGATGTGATTATTCATATTTTAATAAATTTAAATTAAAATAAATAATATTATAAAACAAAAATAACCTAATTAATTCCTCTAATTTTAATTAAGTTATTTTCTTAAAATAAATATTTTTAATAAAAATTTTAATAATGAATTTATTATCCATAAAAAATAAATGGAAATTCAAAAGAGATATTTTATCTCATAAAGGTGTGTCTCTTTTTTTAAAAAGAGTTAGTAAACTCTTCCCCACACATTATTCTGATTTTGTTTATCCAAATACTAGTGATTTGAATAGTTTACATAGTATTTTAAAATCAAATCAAGTAGTAGAAGCCAAATTTTCTAATATTATATTACAAGATATAATTAAAGAACATACTGAAGAAGTTCTAGATCTTACTTTTTTATTTTATAAAAACTGCTTTAAGATTTTCTTTACCTTTAGCTGGATCTTTGATTTTCTTTTCAGTTTCATACTTCATTGATTATGGGAATTCAGTAAATCAAATAATATCACATTTAATTTAACACGTTAATTTGAATAAATAAAATAAGAACAGAGGATTATTTATTCAAAATTGAAACAGCCCCTTCTGCAAAAAACAAAAAACAAAAAACAAAAATGATAAAAAATATAACAAATACAAATTTTAATTCTAATTGAATGGAATTTATTTACCCTTTAAAAAATAAAATTATTACAAAAAATTCAATTAAAATTAGTTTATAATTATTCTGAACTCAAATTATACAAAAATAAGTATTATTACAAGAACATGTTTTTGCTGTTCAATTTAAAGTAAAATTAAGAAATGGAATATTTAGATCTATCTCAAAAGTACAAAAAGTAGATAGTAAAGATTTTGATTTATTAACAGATTTATTTTATTCTTATTGATAAATAAAATATGATGAATATCAATTAGCGGAGAGTTTAGAAATCATATTTAATTATAATCTATTAAAAAATTCTAAACTTACAAAGAAAATATATAAATCAAATTTATTAAAAAACGATTAAAAATTATTATTTAAATTTAAAGGATACAAATTACCGAAAACAATGGATTTTACATTATGAGGAGATTATAATTTTAAAAAAATAAATTTACTTCAGCTATAGTTTATAAATCACATTCAAAAGCAATATATCTTATTTCATTATTTGAAAATTATCAATTAGTTGAATTAAAAATAGAAAATAAATTAATAATTTCTTTTAAAGATACAATGATTGATCAAAATAATCTAAGTTCATTCAATAGAGTTATAGATTCACAAGAATATATATTCGAAAATGGGAATTTATTAGTAAAAAAAATTACATATAAGACAAAATTCTTAAAATCAATAAGTCAAACTGTATTTAGATCTAATAAATTTATTACTATGGATTTAGAAACTAAATTAATTAATAATATAATGGTTCCTTATGCAGTAGGAATTTATGATGGGAACAAAAAAAAAAGAGGGGGTAAAATTAAAATAAAATATTATGTTTATAATTAAATTTATAAATTAAGGATAAAGTCAAATAAGATGAGAAAGAAAATTTAGATTATAATTTTAAAAAATAAGTATTATTTTTGTATTAATTTATTATTTAATTAATAACAAATTAATAATTTAACTATTGTTAAAATAAAATAAAGAGATACAAAGTGTAAATATAATTTTAAAATTTTTTAATAAATATAATCAATTTAATAAAATTAATAAATTTAATAATTAAAAAAATAAAATAAATACTCATAAAAATTATATAAAATATATATGAAATATTAAAAACTAAATTTTCAAAATGATTACATAAATTAAAAAATAAATATTCAGATTCTAAAGGACAATGAATATTAACCACATTAATATTAGTTGGAGCATCACCACTAATGACAGTAATATTATTTTCCATATTTGTCATTTTAGATGTTTTATAATGTTTATGATGAAAAGGTACCATATCTTTAAGGAAAATAAGATGATCTTCTACTTTTTCAACAGTTAATAATACATAATTTTTAAAATTAGAATCTGTAAGTGAAGTATATGATTCTTGATGAACTGTTAAATCTAAAATAGGTCCTACACCTAAACCAAAATGAAAAAAAAATGTAGGTTCAATAGGTGAAATTTTTAAATATATACTAGATAATTTAACTCCTACAGCATAAGCTATTAATTCTCCATAATTTTCAACTAAGGAATTTAAACCTTTTATATAAATATTATTATATAAAATTAAATATTCTGTACTATCCAAATAAATTACATTATTTTTTAAATAAATATTAATTAAAAAATATATAAATATATTTTTTAATATTATATCTATTATTTTTATTTTTCAATCATTATAAACATTATTTCCTCATATCACTTTAAATAATAAAAAAGTTATTAAATATATTAATATTTTAATATTATATATTGAGATTATTAAAGAACAAATTATTAAAATTAAATACAAATATTTGTGATTTCTCCTAATTAACATTTTATTAATATAATTTAATTTATTTTTATTTATATTATTAATTTTCATTTAAATTAACTTATGTTTTTATCTAAAATTAGTACTAAAGAATTTTAATAACGAAGACAATTTTTTAAATAATTTATGTTTGGTTTTATTAGACTAATTTATTTTTAGTAAAAATTAATACAAACTTAATTAAATTATTAGTTCAATAAATTTTGTTAATATAATATATCTTTTTCTTGATTAATTCTTAATTCAAGATTATATAAATTATTATATCAATTTGTGTTTAAAAATATTTAGAAATATAAAACGAGATCTTCCAGATTCGAACTGGGACCCTTCTAAATGACAATTAGAAACTCTACCAATTAAGCTAAGATCCCTTAAATATAAATTTAACAAGAGCAAGGTGATTCGAACACCTACCAATGATTTTGAAGATCGTCATACTAACCGTTAATACTATGCTCTTTTATTAATTAAGATTTATTTTTATTTTTCCTTTGTTAAGTTAAAATTTTTTAATTATGTTAATGTAAATGTAAAAAAGAGGGGGTAAAATTTATTAAAATGTAAATAAAATATTAATATTTAAATATTATAAAGTAAAGAAGAAATAGAAAAATGTAAACCATCTAAAATAACATTAGGGAAAATACCTAATAATACAGTAGGTAATAATAAACTTATTAATAGATTAAATTCTCTTCTAGAAATATCTTTAATTGGTTTTAAATGAGGAGAATAAATACCATAAGAAATTCTATTATAAAAATAAATAGAATAAATAGCAGATAATACTATACCAGTAGCACCTAAAGCTGCTATTAAAGGACTTCTTTCTCATATTCCAATTAAAGATAATTGTTCTCCTAAGAAATTTAAAGTTAATGGAATACCAGTATTACTTAATGTAAAAATGAAAAATAAAATAGAAAATACAGGCATATAAGTAACTAATCCTCTTACATAATGAATAATTCTAGTTCCTGTTCTATCATAAATTATACCTCCAACACAAATAAATAAAGCAGGAGATACAAATCCATGAGCTAAAGCTAATAAAATAGCTCCTTCAATACCTTGAATTGAATTAGAAAATAAACCTAATATAACTATACTCATATGTGCAATACTAGAATAAGCAATTAAAGCTTTAGTATCTTGTTGAATAATTGTAGCTAAAGAAGCATAAATTAAAGTTATAATTGCAATAGTTTGAACTAATGGAGAAAAATAATTAGTAGCATCAGGTAAAAAATTAATTAAAACTCGTAAATAACCATAAGTAGCAAATTTTAATATTGTAGCAGCTAATAAAATAGAACCAGCTAAAGGACTATCAGCATGAGCTCTATATAATCAACCTGTTAAAGGTCATAAGGGAGTTTTTACTGCAAAAGCTAAAAAAAATCCTAATCATAATATTTTTTGATTATATAAATTAATTTCTGATAAAGAGATTATTTGAAAATCAGTTGATCCTACATAACTATATATTTGAAGTATCGATAATAACATAAATAAAGATCCTGCTAAAGTATATAAAAATAATAATAAAGCTGATCTTATTCTAGCTTCACCTGAACCATATATTATTATTATTAAAAATAAAATAGGTAATACACTTTCAAAAAATATATAAAATAAAATTAAATCTAATACTACAAATACTCCTATTTGTAATGTTTCTAATAATAAAAAAGATATTAAAAAATTTTTTAAATTTTTATTTATATTATTATAATTAGATAATACAGCTATAGGACTTATAAAAGTGGTTAATAATAAAAAATATAATGATATTCCATCTATACCTATATTTAAATGACAATAACTTAAATCTATAAATTCATATACAAATTGATATTGACTAGTATTTGAATCAAATTCTAATCATATATATATTGATATTATGAAATTTATTAACATAGTTATTAAAGTTATTCTTTTCATTCTTATTTTATTTTTTATTGAATTTTCTGGTATTGTTAATAATAATAAACTACCTATTATAGGTAATAATAATAATAAACTAAGCATTGTTTAATGGTATTATTTCAAAAAGATTAACAAAATTGTCTATTTAATTATTATAAAAAAAAAAAAAGATTATTTTTTTATATTTATTTATTTTATTTGTATTATTTTTATTTAGAAAAATTATTTTAATAATTAATAAAATTTAATAATTAATAAAGGAGATTTATTATTATTTTGTTCAAAAACAACCCCTCAAAAAATAATAATATATTTATTGAAGTTAAATTTTATTCAATTTATTCTCTTCTTTAAAATATATATTATTGCCTGTGGTAAAATTTTAATCGACGGACACTGTGAGATTCGAACTCACGACTTTATTCAAGTATTCGTTTTCAAAACGAGCGCCTTAAACCAGACTCGACCAAGTACCCTAAAAAAATAGATAAGACCGAAGGGAATTGAACCCTTATAATATCCATTATGAGCGAACTGCATTACCAATTATGCTACAGTCTTTTATTTATTAATTCTTTTAATGATTTTTTTAAAAATTTATTAAATAATTATTAAATTTTATAATGAAAAGGGGGTAAAATTTATTAAAATAAAGTTTGTATTTAAAATTTAAATTTAAAATTTAAACAATAAGGTTTAAACTAATAAAATATAATTTGATATAAATACCTTTTTAAGATTGTTCAATACCTTTTTAAGATTGTACAGGTAACATTTTGAAAGCATGGAATGGAATAGGACTTTCTAATGTTCATTCTAATGTAGAAGCTGTTTCTGTTTCATTTTTAAATTGTTCTGTAGATGTAAAATAAGAAGGTATATTTCAAGGATTAGTATTAATTGGACTTCCATTAGCAAATATATCATAGATGATATAACCAAATAATACTGTAGCCATAATTGAAATTAAGGATCCAAAACTTGAAATTTGATTTCAACCACTAAAGGCATCAGGATAATCTGGAATTCTTCTAGGCATACCCGCTAAACCTAAGAAGTGTTGAGGGAAAAATGTTGTATTAACCCCAACAAATAAAGTTCAAAAATGAATTTTTCCTAATAATTCATTATATGATTTACCTATAATTTTAGGTGCTCAAAAATAAAAACCAGCAAATATTGCAAAAACAGCTCCCATTGATAATACATAATGGAAGTGAGCTACTACATAATAAGTATCATGTAATGCTAAATCTAAAGAAGCATTAGCTAAAACTACTCCAGTAACTCCTCCTATTGTGAATAAAGCTAAAAATCCTAATGTAAATATTAAAGGTGTTGTTAATCTTAAACTACCACCATATAAAGTAGCAATTCAAGAAAATATTTTTATACCAGTAGGAACAGCAATTACCATTGTAGCAGCTGTAAAATAAGCTCTGGTCAAAAGCGAGTGGACTCTATCTTCATCCTAAAATTATTATAATTATTGAAAAGAATTTTAGGAGTTGGGCGTTGTAGTCTCTGAGGATCCTTTTAGGTCTTTTATTTTTTGTAATCCTTTTATAGTTAAATGTTCTTTTCTTTGAATAATTCGATATGTGTTTCTTCATTTTAAATAATTGACTCATTTTGATGAGATTAATTGAAAATGGTCAAAATAGTTTATTACTGATTTAGCGGATTTAAATGAGATGGAATTATAATAAAATAATTCTTCTGATTTTAAATAATAAATAAGACCTCCGAATGTTTGTTTTATTAATTCTAATAACTCAACATTCTTTTGTTTTATTTTAAATTCTAATCGCACACTAAAATTAGATTTATGAGTTTTACCATTTTCTAAATTAATAACAAAAGAACCGTCTGCATCAGAAAATCCCGCTAGCCAGTAATTTGACAATAAATCAAAATTTGTTGGTGGAAGAATAGCAAGGTTAAATTTTTTATTTCATTGATGTTTAAAAAGTTGATTTATTTTATTTTTAAATAAAAACTTACCATTAACTAAATTTAAAACTTTTTTAAGTCCTTCAGAATGTCTTAATACATATCTAACTGACCTTTTGTTTTTTAAATTTAAAACGGAGCCGTAACCAATTTCTTTTTTAATAAAATAAGCTAAAAAAGTATCATTATCATGAAAAGCTATTTCAAATCGATGCTCACCAAAAGAACCGTTACCTTCAATTAAACCCGCTAAGTAATAACCTAATTCTTCATTGGTGTTAGGTTTTACATGAGTAAAGATATGGTCAGATATAGGGTCTAACTCATTATATACTTTAGTGGCATTGCTACTATATTCTTTTATACTATTATATTCTATTTTGTTATTAATAAAAGACTTATTAGATAAAGTAGAGTATTTATGATTAGAAAATTCACTATTAGCTTTAGTGTGGTTCTCTCATACTTCTCTCGAAGAGTTAACAAGAGAAAGTGGAGATAAACCATCTATTTTAAATATAAAATATAAATCTTTATTTAAAGATATAGGTTTTACCTTAGTATTCTGAATAGAAATATCCTTTGTACTAATCAAATTTATATGATTAGTTACATTTATAAGCATATTTCGTAACAAAATTTTTAATTCTTCTGATTGATTACTATGTTTATCTAAAACAATAGAAGAATCTAAATTATAATTACAAATTAAGTTAAATTTACTATAAAGACTTAATATTAACATATCTTGCATATTAATCTTCGAATTTTTTGATGTAGATTTCAATAATTCCATAGGATAAACTAAAATATTTTTAACTAAGCTTAATTTATTAATAGTATTATTATTTAAAGGATTTCCCACAAAGAAATATAATTCTAAATCTAAATTTTCTATTCCTAAATTATCATTTAAAGATGATTTAGAACCTGATCTTATTATTTTTTCTAATAATATCTGTAATAATATAACACCGAATTGAGTCATGAAAAAATCATTAAAATTTTTAACATTTTTTCTTTGATCCCTAAATTTAACTCTATCTTCAATAGTGTATTTACTTACAGCAGATAATTTTCCTAAATTAATAGGCTCAGATATATAGCTATCAGAATTTGAACCATCAGAAGTATCATTCGAATTCGTTGAAAAATATTTACAAATAAAACTAAATAATCTTAATCTTGTATTATTAAGTGTATTTTGGATAAAAATTAAATATAAAAAAAAAAAGTTTCCTGCTGATTGCTTGTTTTCCTTACTTAAACTAAAAATTGAATTTATTTGTTTATTTATTTTAGTAAAATAAGGCTCTTTGTTTAGAGATTGGATTTTTCCGAACAATTCTTCACTGAGTGGACCAATAAAATAATCAAGTTTTCCAGCATATAGCCCAATACTAATTAGTAATGTTACCATTACCTTAGACACAAGAGTATCTACATCTAAACCTACACTAAACATATGATGAGATCATACTAAAAATCCCAATATTCCTATTGAAAACATAGCATATACCATACCTAAATACTAATGATAATAAAAATAAAAAAATAATTAGATAAAAATTTTAAGAAATAATATGAGGATTTTAATAGACAATAATAACGTGATTGAATTATTTATTATTATCTATTCTTTTATTTAAATATATATGAAATAATAAATAATAATTGTATGAGATAAGAATTATCCACCGAAGCTATTAATTCATGTTAAAATAAGTTCATTAAAATTAGTTTCGCTTAATCGTTCAATTGGAAGAGAATTAATTATACTAGTTAATTCTGAAGTGGTTACTCCGTGATTTATTAATTGTTCTGCGTATAATTGCATTATTTCTAGAATTTTGTGTAAATAGATTGGATTTATGTCTGATACACTTTGTATATCTAGATTAGGTATAATTGGACTTGCGCTGTATAAATAACCTTCTCAAGCTGAAGTTTGTGTACCTTTATCCACTTTATCTGAATAAAATTTAAAATACAAAATAATAAATAAATAACCAATTGTTCCTATAACTACAAGAAATATAGGGTATAAAACAACGTCGTTATCTCAAATATAGTTTAAAAAGATCATTATCGAAATATATCAATAATTTTAGGCAATTGTGACAAAAACAAACTAAATTAAATAACCAAAATTCATATTCAATATGAATACTATTATTTCGTGGAACTAAGATAATTTAGAATTTTTTATTAATCATCTCTTTTAAATATCCTAATTATTAAAATACTCTGCACCACTTATTCACTCTTTATCCTTAGCTATTGAAATTTAAAAAGGTGGTTATATTATTAAATAGTTGTTTCTTAAAATTTTTAATTTAATTAATTTTTTTTTATTATCATTTTGGACCATCTCTTTGTCAACTTAAACTCTCTTCTTTATTTTATAATTTTGAAGATATTATACTATTTCATTTTACTAGATAATGTTTTCATGCTTTACCTAAAACTGAGTTAACTGAAGATTTATGAGCGTGAAGTTTTCTAAGTTCATAAAATTTATCAACCATATTAATTCTTACCATTTTTTCAGATCTGCAAGGATTGATTTTGAAATAGTTATTAACTAAAGATAACACTTCTTTTTTTTTAAAACAAGTTCATTTAAATGCTCCTTGTTTGACCATAGGGTAAATTGTACCTCCATATAGTTCTACTAAAGCTTCTAATATGAATCTATTTTTTTGGGTAGCTGTTATAAATATTTGCCCTGAAGCTTCATTTAAATAGATACTACCATCAGTATCAATAAATCCTGCTAATCATCCATTATAATATGTTAATGGTTTAGGGTCTTTCAAGATCAAGTTATATTTTTCACAAATTCTACCTAATTGAAGAATTCTTGTAGGATTTTGTAGTAAGTCATTAACTTTATCGATTAAATTTAATAAACCTTCTTTATGATGTAATCTATATCTTAAGTAATTATTCCCACTATAAAGTTTTACCGATCCACCAAATTTTTGTTTTATTAGATATAAACATTTTTTATCTCTAAGTTGTGTAACTATTTCTAAACTAGCATATCCTTTTTTTGTTAATAGAAAACAACCATCTCCGTCAATAAATCCTGCTAATCATTCGTAAAATCTTTCGTCAGTATCCTTTTTAGGTAGATTTATATTTTTTATGTAAATTTGTGTATCTATTTCATCATTATTTTTTATGTCATTTATTGATTCTTTACATAAAAAAATAAGATTTTGAAGAGAGTATATAAAATAATAAGGTATACTTATTATAAATGTTGACAACAAACATATGGCCTCTGAGATTCCTACTAACATGCTTAACTTAAAAAATTCTTTTATTCTAAGTTTAAAGTTTCCACTTTGTGCTTTGGTTACCTGCGGATTATCATACGTTACTAGAATTTTTACTGATGAAAATTTATTTCATAAAATTGGAGTATCTAGTAATATGAATTGTATAAATTCTTTGACTTCCCTGCATATAGTTTGTTGCGTTAATAAAGATAACTTTATTAAAGAGCTATTTATAAAATAACCAAATATAGGTTTTCCTGAAAATGCTGAAATTACTTGACTAATTATACCAAATCCAGGTATAATTAAAATATAAACTTCAGGATGTCCAAAAAATCAAAATAAATGTTGGAATAATATAGGATCTCCTCCTCCAGCTGGATCATAAAAACTTGTATTAAAATTTCTATCAGTTAATAACATAGTTATACCACCAGCTAAAACAGGTAAAGCTAATAATAATAATATAGCAGTTACAAAAATACTTCAAACAAATAAGGATAATTTGTGTAAACTCATACCATTAGTTCTCATATTTAATACTGTAGTAATAAAATTAATAGCTCCTAATAATGAAGATATCCCTGTTAAATGTAAACTAAAAATAGCTAAATCTACTGAACCACCAGAATGAGATTGTATTCCTGATAATGGCGGATAAATCGTTCATCCTGTACCTGCTCCATTTTCTACTAATGCACTAAGTAATAATAAAATTAATGAAGGAGGTAATAATCAAAAACTTATATTATTTAATCGTGGAAATCTTGATCTTAAGTAGTTTCTTACTTAAACGGACTATGTCTTCATCATATTTTTAAATATGAGCTTCGCGTGTAGTCTCTGAGGATCCTACTTAAAATAATAGAAAAATTAAAACACAATACATAACAAATAAATTTAACAATAATTTTAGTTTAATTGTAAAATAAAAATTAGAAAATGTGTATAAATATATATTATACACTCTATTCTCAAGAATACGTAATTAATTTTAAATTTATTAACAATAATAAATTATAAAAAATATATTGAATATTAACTAAGAAATCTAATAAAAAGATCATGAATTAATGGATCAATATTATTTGATTGGATAATAGGAATTATGTATGTATTTATTATATAATCTGCATTTGTACCTGTTATTACATTATTAGTAACATCTGTACCCAATAATTCATTTATTGCCTGAATTTATTCGTTTGGTAAATTAAATTCAAATTTAAAATCTACTTCATCAAAATTTGTCATAACTCTTGTATTTTGAGTTGGTTTAACAGTAATTATATTACTTTCTGAATTTATTTGAACATTCCTATTATAGTAAAAATAAAGAGGAATTCTAATAGGTTTAATAAAAAAAGACAAACCTACACTTAACATAAAAATTATAATTAAATTATAGATTAATAAATAAAATATTCATAAAATTTTTAAAAACATTTTTTATTTTTTGAGAATTGACAATGTCTAAATAGTATTTTTACAACCTACTCCGGTTGCATTGTTCTTATTTTAAATCTTATTTTTATTGTTCTTATTTTAAATCTTATTTTTGTTAGAAGTTGTACATTATCGTTATAAAAATCTTTTTTCTCCTCTTTATATATTTTATAATTTTTATTGTTAAATAATTTTTAATTAAGAAAATTTATTTGTTTTGTATTGTGTTTATTGTTTTATTTTGTTGGTTTCCTGCACATTCCTCCCATGTATACACAAGTTTTACGACTAATTCAGTTGAAAATACAACTTTATAAGTTTAAAACTTCAATTAGGTGTCTGTGTATCTGTTAACTGGAAAATTAATTCCAAAATCGAGAGATTCCATGCATATAGCGAAGTAATAATTAAAAAGTTTACACTTCTTAACGGCATTTCCAGTTTAGAGTTTAATATAATGTAATTTTAAAAAGATAATATATTTAAATGATCTCAAGTAAATTTAATTCTTTGTCTATTCATACTTTTTTTTACGGCATCTGTTTTACTAATACCTTCTTCTGTATAATGTTTATTTTCAAATATTAATTGTACTATTTTTTTTCAATCATTATGATCTAAGTGTTTACTTGAAAATAATGGATATTTTTCTAAATAATTTACTATAATTTCTAAAGATATTTTACTTGAAGCTGTTAAAGTATAATATTCATTACCAGTTGATTTTTGTTTTCTAGTTAACAATGAACAATTAAAGAAATTTGATATATCTGTTAAAATTTTAAAATAACTTTCGTTAGTTATTGGATCTAACATTCTTTGTTCAATTCTTAATCTGCAAGATATTTTTCTTTTTTTTGCGTTGTCTTCTAATTTAGTATGTTGAACAGAAAAACTACCATCTGAATCTATAAATCCACTTAATCATCCATCTTCAGATAATAAACTGTTTTTCAATGGTAATTTAGTCAAATTTGTATTATGATTTTTATTTAATCAATCAATTAATTTATGAAGTTGATGTATTTTTGGAGTTCTTAATTCACCATTTATTAAATGAACTAATTTTTTTAAACCTATTACAGGTGAAACAATTAATACACAAGCATTCTCTTGTGTTTTATATCTTATAAATCCTGACCCTATTAATTCTAAGAATTTTTTAGCTAATGGTTCGTTTTTAAGACTAAAGGTTATACAAAATCTTGGATTATGTTTCTTTTTTTGATTATCTTTTTGAATCCAAATGTGTCCATCACCTTCAAATAGACCAGCTAAATATTCTTTAAATTTATTATCTTTATAATTATCACTATAATATTTGCTATTAAACTCAAGGACCTCCTTTTTGTTTGCCATATCTGGAGCTCCTATATGTATTGGTAAAAAATAATTACCAAAACCTCCAATTAATGCAGGCATAACCATAAAAAATAACATTAATAATCCATGAGCAGTTATTATTACATTAAATAACTGATGATCTCCTTGTAAAAATTGTACTCCAGGAGAAGATAATTCTAATCGAATTAACACTGAAAATCCTGTAGCTATCATACCTGCAAATATTGCAAATACTAAATAAAGAGTCCCAATTTCTTTAGCATTAGTTGAATACAGTCGTCAATCCAT